CCGGGCCGGGCCTGTACCTCCCAGATTGTCTACTCCTCTTTCCCATATTTCCCATACTATTATATTAGCCGGCCTGTATACCAACAAGAGCAACAGTTTTTATTCAAAGAGCCACATGTACTGCGTGTGCGCGCCGTTGACTCCTCTACTTAATGGGCTATTTCATTTCGAAACCTACTTAGTTCAAATTTCTATTTCGTCTATACGCCCATGGGATATATAAAATGAAAAGAAAGATTTGTGTTTAGCGTGACAGGATCACCGGGAATGGAATAAAAAAATTAAAAAAAGAGAAGTGTGTACCGTTGACCAGAAAAAAAAATCTAAAAAAAAAAATGGAAAGCCTTTTTCTTGCTTCGCTTACATGCTTGTTCTATGAGTTGACTACTCCATTGGGGAATACTCCTTAATGTCATATACTGGATGCTCGAGGCTCCCCCAATCGAAAGCTGCGGCAGTTGGGGAGTCTCAAGAAGACCAATGAGCACCCATTGATCGAGTTGGGGAGTTTACCTCTGCCTTCTTCTTTTTTAATATGAATATGAACTACGACAAGGAAAATCAATCCTTAGAAAGACAAACATTGGATTGTTTTTTTGGTAACATATTCTTTTTTTCTTTGTCTATTGACTGAGTTGCCCTTTTCTTTTATTTTAAGTTTACCTTTTCCAATATGTGAGATGCGAGAATGAAGCTCCAAATAACTCGCCTTCAAACGCGGGTGGAACTGCACTCTTTTTTAGGAGATAGAAGGAAGAGCATGAAGAGGTTTTTTTTTCCTGAGGTCGGAAGCTGAATCGAGAACTTCTATTCATTTTGCTACTGAGCCAATAGCTCAATAAAGGACAATAAAGGATCTACACCAAAGAAAAAATGCAGGTTGGTTCCTGTTGAATTGAAAGGGCGGTGGAAAGGGTGCTGCGCTAACAAAGAGGTAGCTTACCTACAATCAAAAAAAGAAATCCCAATTAAACTGTTAGGGAAGGGATTCTAAACATTTGAATTCCCCTATTCAATACTATGCTTATAAATTATAAATTGACTATTTAGATGTTATATGCTAGGATATTAATCCAAGCCTAAGCCTAAAAAGATTGTGAAAGTCCGTAAGAGATAAGTATATTATTGAAGTGAAGCTCAGTTTTAAACAGTCATTTGATACTTTTTTTATGGCAGTTGGAGTGAATTGACCAACATTTACATATGAAATTATTCTGTTGGGGAAGATTTCACAATATTTTTTGCTAGCCTGCCTATCCCGATAAGAACAATGGCCAATGGCATTACATCCAGTGACATCCTATCCTCTCCATAGGAAGAGTATGGGCTACTTATCCTGTATATATCTAGCTGGGTTGACCCTTTTCTTCAAGCTTAAGTAGGTTAAAGCCTTCGCCTCATCAAGAGAATTACCCCTCTAGTTCTAGGGGAACTTTCAATCTACAACAGGTAAATCCACTCGAAAAAGAGAGAGCCCACTTTTAACTCCTTTATAAAAAACTCCTTTGCTTGGAGAGAGCGCGTAAGCTGCTTCGGGATTCACTCAAAAAAGACTAGGCTGAATCTTCTGCCTATTCTTCGCGGGTGCCCTATTTTAGACTGGACTTAATCTTAGAGTTCTAACTCTTAATTAAAAAGCGCCCTTTACTTTAATTCAAATAAAGACCAGGGAAATAAAAGCTTAAAGCAAAGTTAGCTATTCTTACTTCTGGCCTTACTTCACCCATGAACGGTAATGCCCCGAATCCCTTTATTCATCTTAAACTGAAGGAACGCATTATTCAATTTCAATTAAAATTGGGACTAGTTCAGTACCATCCTCGCCCCCGTGGAGGAAATAGCTTAATTAGAGTTATTTAAAGACTGGCGCCATCTCCGCCCCTTATTATAATTATGAGTCAGGCCTTTTTTCATCTTCAAGCACTCTTTCCGCGTATGCAAAGGTTAAAATCAAAGTCGGAGGCTGGGACCATTCCGCTTCTGCAAGTGTGCCACGATACTTGCACGTGCTTGGGCACGAATATCCTCTGCTTTCGAACAATAGCAAGTCGACCTTATTGATCTCTGGAACTAGCTACCAGCTCGTCCACAGAAATGTTCCCTAGCTAATCCATCGCCCTTCTCATTCCTAGCCGCAGCTGCTCTTGCGCCGAAGATGTGGACTTCACTGCTTGTTGTGTGCTCTGACTCAGTCCTAGTGAAAACTATAAGACTAAAGGAGAGGTATGGTAGCCGAGTCTTTGAATCTCTTTCCAAACCAACTCTGTTCTGATAGTAAGGCTAACCTAACTTCATATCTGTTGAATGCACTGCTTATTCTATTGTTATAGGAGCTCCTATCCTAATTAAAACTAGACTTTTTTTTCTCTGTAATTTACTAAACTGGAGGCTCGACACTTTGTGATTTGATTAATTAATGAATGCAGGTGAAGTCTTTTCCATATGTCATGCTTAAAGAGTAGTTGGATTACCCACCCTCTTTGTAAGAAGATTTTCTACATGCCTTTAAGGAAGTGAAAAAATGGTACAGAAAAAGGATATTACTTTTTATTTCCAGGAGGGAGGTATGAATCCTATAGCCTATAGATAGGCGATAGGCTCTACCGCTCATACTATCCAAGGTAGGTGTAAGAATTCGAAGTCTTCTGGTCGAGCTGGTTTGATTCCTCTTCCTATTGGTTAGTTTGAAACGCCTATCTATGAGTCTGGTTCCCTTTCTATCCTTGTTAGCTGAGATCGAGTAGCTCATGCCACGCAACTCATTCCATTCCTGGCTTTTACATTCCATCTCCGGCTTGGTATCTTTTTTAGAATCTTTAGAATCACTTTCAGCGTAGGGTTAAAGTGAAAGGAAAGCGTTACAACTTCATTTAGTAGTGATTGAGTGAATTGAATGTTCTCAGCGGACGAAGCGCTAGGCAAAGCTGTAACAGAACACGGGTCGAGTAGCAGATCCAAAAGAAAAGGACTAAATCCTTGGCTAGACCTAGCCCTCTTTTTCAAAAATCATTAATTCCACTCTTCTTTCTCGGTGCGGTGGCATCAACAATTCTCTCAGTTCTTGGTTCTCCTGAGTTCTCTTTGCTCTTACTTAGGCTTATAACTCGAGATGGCGGTTAACTAAAGCTATTAGAAAAGAGTGTATAGGTTCTAGACTCTTTACTTTCACTGTTGAAGAGTAACGATGGAGGCGAAGATCAATACTCAAGTGGCTCGTCAGTTTTCTGGGTTCTATCCGCAGTTTAATTGCTTGGACCTTCACATTGATCTCTGTTATCCAACTCCCTTCCTCCAAGACAAAAGGAGTAGCGGGAAAAGGAACTAATGAAAGTCTATCTCTCCTCTAGGGACTCTAATCTTTCTATCCGCTAGGAAGACATTTATTTCGAGATACCAAGAATAGAACTAGTTGAGGTGCGTAGCGCATGGATTATCTTAGAATACCCCCTATAGTCTATTAAACAGCAAGCTATTACCATGAATGCTCCTGGGAAGATAGTGGTTGACCTTTCTCCCAATAGATTGAGCAGCCTGAACTCTGATATAGAATATAATGGCAAGCAAGACTCTTTTGTTGAGGCTCTTTCTTTTCTACTCGTTGTAGAGTATGTCATTACTGGTCTTTCTTTGGCTTTAGCTATTCAGGAGTCTTTCCCCCAAGTTTCTAATTTGCTATTTTACTAGATCGAGATGCTTAGTAACTCGAAAGATAGGACTTTCTCTCTTCTACTTCGTATAAAGCCTGTGCTGACTGTGTCGCTACTGCAAGGGATAAATGCCCAGAATATAGTGACAATATGGGAGTTGTTCCTTTTGTATAACTTCGGGTATAAAGGTAAGATCTCTCACGTGTCACTATTAATAAGGAGCACCTGAAGGTAACCCGATCCTAATCCGAAGCTTGTCCGTATGAGTGGTATGGGTAACCCCAAGTATTACGATTAGTTCTTTTACCAATGTCTGGTGTTTGTAAAACCTTTTCGTAAGCCAATGGAGCGGGGAATAAATTCATTTATCTTTTATCTTTCAACGAAAATGCGCACCATAAGCTCTCGTATCAGCTGTTCACGAATCGAATGCCCTCTTAGGCAGCTCGATAAGGAGCTCTTTGGTTTGCTCGAATGCCTTATCTTTTCTCTCGTCCCTTGCTGATTTGATTCAACTCCTGAATGCCATTCTATTGTTTGCAAACGAGTTAAAGGCGGTTTAGGCTTAGGCTTTGGATTCGACAGTTGGGATAGGAATGAAGCCAATGATGTCCCCAAACGATAAGGCTGATCTTTATTCGTATATAAAAGAGAGCTGGTTACTCTCCACTCCAACTCATTGGGCTCTTATTTTAAGCAGTGTAACTCATTGTCGATGAGGAAAAACCTGGTGCCCACTCTATCTCTGCCAATAGAAAAGAATGCATCTCCGACAAAGTAGTTATTAACAAGTTCACCACTATCCTAAACTGTGCGGGTGTGGTAGGCTGATCTTCCTTATTCCGATGTTTTTGTTGCTATCGATCAAACCCTGTTACCGTTCTCGAGAGGAGAAAGATAAAGATAGATAGGGCGCTAGATGAGATCTGTAAATAACTTAGTGCTTTAAGGACGACGAGTCACGCCCTGTAAGGTCAGACCGTCAATCATCGGTTCAATTCTGCTCGTACCCTTTCTTTTTCTTTGCTTGACTCTTGTGAAACGATGAATGAGCAGCGCCGTTTGTTAGGATCTTCTTTCTCGCCGTAACCAGTAATGTAATAGAAAAAAAGAAGAAAGAAATAGAAAAAGGATCGAGACAGGACTGTCTTATCATAGGCTTGAAGCCCTCATGCCCTATTTGTTAGGTATAGGAAGTCAGAAATCCTATCCATCTTATCTTGCCAAAAACCTTTTCACGAGTAAGAAAGCAGTCTAGGGCCAAGGAGAGAGAGAGAATCGGACAAGGAACTGAACTGCTCTAAGGCATGGCATATTCGTTCTAGAATGAAGACCATTTTCGGCATTCGGCATATGACTCACTAATCTCGGGCAAATGATGGGCTCTTAGTGGGCAAATCCCCTGTTTGCGACGAATATGCTGCGGGTCTTTTACGCTACGCACCATCGAATCCAAGTGTGAAAGTGACTTTTGGGGAATCCCCGGTATTAGGAAGAATGCTTCGAAGAAGCTATTTGACATATCTATTATTCTATATAGACTTAGATTCCAATAAGAGCAGGAGAAAGCGTAGCAAAGGACGTTAATCAAAATTATAAGGAAAATGCCCACGAACAGATTCAAGGAGCCGAACGACGAGATGGCATCGATTCTCTTCTTATAGGGATTCCTAATAGCCTCTTCCTGATACTAGGGGCATTGGCTTCTTTCTTACCTAGAATCTTACCAACTGCTTTTCTTCCGCGAAAGCCAGGAGAACGTCTAATGAAAGTGGAAAAATCGTCTGCTAAAGCGGATGTCCGCGAATCTTATTGAAGCTGGACGTGTACCCTTCCTACGAAAAAGAAAAAGGAGTTCGAATGCCTATTGACATTCTCCATTTTCCACGTGAAAGCTTTCAAGCAAGATTCGCAAGACAGTTAGAAAGAGAGGTATTCCTTCAAAGAACCGTTATCCCACAGGGTTTCTCCCGCTAAACTACTTTGAGTCCGCACTTCTATCGTACATTCTAAGACCGTGCCAGCCTAAAATAAGAAGAGACTCCTCTACCAAGAGGTAAAGGTCAAGCGCTCCGTCCCTGCTGCTCTCATTGCTGCGTCGAAAGGGGTAGGGAAGGTTGAAAGTGAAGCCGAAGGAAAGAATCCGAGGGGAAGAGCCAGTGATGGCCTACTGTACTTTATCTCTACACCGAACCGAACCTTAGGGTTACTTCACTACCTTTCCATCTTCATTGACCGAGTAGCTGGACAAAGAACAAAGGAGGGGATCAATCTCACCAATGGGGAGAAGACTTGCTGTCATCCCAGAAAGTAATCAAGGAGCGGAACAGAGCATTCAAGATCGAAAGAAGTTGATGATCGCTTACCAGGACGTGACAGGCTATCGAATTCAAAGATAGATTGATGGGAAGATCGAAACTTCCATAGCCTGAACTGATCAAGTCTGATCCTCTGGAATACCGTCCATCGCCCCTCAAGGCGGAATAAGCACTTTCGGAACCTAGAAAAAGCATCCTATTTTGGCTTCTTTCAAAGGCCTGAAGGAACGGAGCCTTTCTTTGAATAAAAAATTCCTCACTCATTAGGAATAAGAACTAAACTGCATATTTGCATAAGATAAGAGGAAGAAGGTGAGGCCACCTGCTTTGGTAGGAGAGAAAAGTCGAAATGAAATTACTCGCAGCTAGATATGAATTGAGACGAAAGCTTGACAAGCCCATTCATTTAAGAAGGAAAGCGAGAAGTTAGTCGAGCACAACCTTCCAATTAAGCAAGGGGAAAGCCCTTCAAGCAGCCACCAAGAAGAATGGTGTACATTGTACTTACCTACAAAAGCCTGAATGCAAGGCCAGAGTGAGGGTTAACTGATTTAAGGGGTTCCAGGCTCCAGGCTTAAGAGCCGAATTAGCCATTGGGATTGGTGTACAGACAAGACTGATTTAGATTCGTAATTAGCTGCACATGAAGAATGGCAAGACATTGAAAGAAGGGGTTCTGCACGAATGCCCTGTTGAGGAAGAGAAGGGGGTTGTTTGCGGGTATTTCATTAGCAGAGGACTAGTCGTCAGAGCTAGTAATGAAGATGGCATGAAGATCGGCATATAACTATTACTCTTCGAGACGAGAGCATGACGAGCAATGGCTAGTAACGGAAGACTATTTTTCCCTCTCTTTGGACTAAGTGAAGACAGCCACTTTCAAGCACTCCCGCTAAAGCTAAAGCAGAAAATGCGGCTTAGCCAGCTGCACTCTTTGATCGAACCGTTTGTTGTAAGAAGAAGACAAAGGCCTTTGCATTTACTCCTGGCAAAGAAGCTAGAAGTGACTTCGCTCCGCTCCCTTTTCAGGAAGACGAGGATTGGGATAAGTTGAACCCGTTCTCTTTAGTTCTATTTTCACTAAGCCGAATCTCTGTCCTGAGTGGCTAACTATTAAAGGAAAGTCTCACCCCTTGTTGGGCTTGGGTACTTAACTACTCAAAGCATCTCTCCAGAAATGGTTGAATAAAATGCTACTGACCTTGGGTTATTTTACTCATAAATCCATTCCCTTTCGCCTTCCGCTCCTAGTCCGCTTTTATAGAATATCGCTTTGTCATTAAATTCTTCCTATCCCCTTACTGGTTTAGCTGGTTCTAACTACTTGCTAGCTTGTTTGCTGACTATCCCAATCTTTACCTGGGACTGACAATCTCATTGGCTTGCTTACCTTCTTCTTAGGCTGCTTCTTTCCATACCGCCGAGTTTAGGAGCTACTGCCTTCCTTCCAATCGGTTCTAAGAGCAAAGTTCACCTTTATCGTTTCCAATGCTACACTGTTCTTGTCTCTTCTTTCAAATAAATTCCTCTAATTCGATAGCATTTGTCCGGATTCACCAAGAGCTTTTTCTTTCTAAGAACAGCAATCCCTTCTTGAACAAGCCATTCAAAGAGGGCATGAGATGCAGAGGTTATTCCCACATCTGATTCAATAGGACCGCTTCGGTTATAAACCAACTTGACTTCAATACTAAAGCTGTCCTTTTTGAAAGAGACATACCGGAGGGACAGACTCATCTGACTGACTACTAGCTTTGGCTAGCAGGACTGGGATAAATCTCGCCTACACGCCGACTGGGTTGGGTTAGGATTAGGTATCACAATTGTCCTCTCTTTCTTGTCTATAAAATAGCATTTATTGGGAGTCAAGCTACTGCCCCAATAGGGGAATGGACTAACCCTCTGACAGAGGAAGCAGCTCAGACATAAGCAATTGGAAGTTGAAGTAAAAAAAGAAGTCGCGGCTTTGGAAAACTCAATCATTGTCTTGTCAGCTTCAGATCTCATCAAGCAGTGCTGCGATAGGGAAAGGGCTATAAAATAAGGTCAAGATCAAGTCTATTGAGCTCCGATTAGTTCACTCTAGCTGTAGGATCGGTGCAACAAAGCAAATCTGTAATTCTTCTTTCTAGGTTGTTCATGCCAGCACGGAGAATGCCCGTTTGGTGTTCAGTGAAAGAAAGCTACACAGGCCTAGTTGGAACAAAGTCAGGACCGTGGGCATTCCTCTACGATCGATAGACCGACCAATGAATAACATAGAAAAAGAATATACATTTCAGTAGTCCACCTCCTCTTCTCTTAGAAAAGCGGGACTCTGTCTTAGGCAGACGAAGAAGGAAAGGCGATTCCATCCCGATCTCTGTTTCCGATTCTGTTTTAGTCATGGTAGAAACCATAGATGAGAAAAGCAGCGAGCACGAGTCCCTTTCTTATTAGAAAAGGTTGCTTACTCGGAGATTGGTGAATCAGGACTTCGATCTGAAGCTGGACGGAGTGAGCCTTTAACGTATTCAAAGAGAGCTCCCACCCAGTTAATCCTTTCTAACCCCCAGACTTTTAGCTACATCCCTGAGGGTGAAAGGTCCAGAAAAGAAAGTCACTTACTTACATCGCCAAGAAACCTCTCCCCGTGCATGAAGGAAAAGCCTTAACTTAAGGGAAAGTGCATGAAGCAACCAAGGGGAATCATAAAGCGCTACGCCCGTCTATAAGCCATAGATAATCACTTCTATTCCGTCACATAGAATCCTAACCGCTTGCTCCACGCTAGCTATTTATGTAGGATCACCATCTGTTTCGACTCGTTCGTTACCTCGCGATGAGCTTTCCTGCTCGAGAACTCCATTTTACTTGGCAGGGTTACTACTGCTGCAGGCGAGCTACTTTATAAGTGGACTACTACTACAGGTATTCGGACTTCTTCACTTATCAGTACAGATCTGCTTTGTTGCTTTCCTTGACTTATCTTCCCGAAGGCACTTATCATACTTCTACCAAAAGATGAATACTGACTGATTGATTCTCACCGGGCCTATTATTAGATATCCTTGACTTCCCTTTGGTGCTTCTTAACCTCCTTTCCAGAGGTATAACACAAATAAAGGCATTCAAATAGCAAGTAATCCCTTGCTTCCCACCTATCGCTCCCCAACTACAGAGGGTTTACCCTTTCTATAGACCGGGTCTTAGTCTAAGTATAGGGTGTTCCTAGAGATGATCTACTCACAAGCAACATTTTTGATTGATTTACCCGCCTTTTTTAGGTTTAGGCGCAATTACGAGTCTTCGAAACAGCCATTCCTTTTCTTTCGGCTATGTAAAAACTTCCGCGCTCTACTTTTAAGATAGACTAAAGCAGAGGTTTTTATTCGTTTGCGCGTCTCTTCTCTGTCGTCGCAATAGAGCAGTTCCGATACTGCTTCCAATCCTACATGGAAGGAAGACTCATTTCACCATAAGACAAAATCCCTTTCGTGGCCGGAGGAATATACACGTATCTACAGTCTGAAAAGATAGTTGGTCGTGTGCTAGTGATCAACCAGTTTTATAGAGCAGGGGAAGTCGCCATTGGGCATAGCAGCTCACTAAGTATTGAGGCAGATTCTCCAGCTCAGAATTCCATTATTTTTCTCGGGAAACGAAGAAGTTAGGCCGTACTTCACTTATTATTATAGTATGATTTCATAGGCCGAAGAATTCAATGGATTCAAAGGCAAAGGCTGGCCCTACTCCCGGAAAGAGGGAACCAATTCCAAAGAAAATCCAACATGGCATTCATTTCGCTACGTATTCATAAAATGACATGGATCGCACAGGCTTTCTAGAGTTTAGTTCCGAAAAACATCTATCACTTGTAGACCTAGAAGGGAATCCAGAAAGTCGCGCTTATTTGAAAAACGGAATTTCCCACTCATTCATTCGGAAAACCAATACCCTTAGTCGCTAACCACTCTAATACTATTAGCTCTATTTCTATTAATTATCTTTCGAGGAACAATTGAATAGAAGCATCAAAAAGATCGAATGCCAGCATCCTTTCTTGATTCGTAACAAATCACGTATAGTAGTAGTAGAGAATACCGACATCTGATCTCAAGTCGCGTTTAGAGAGTGAGCCTTTGCAGGACACTTAAGTAAGAATAAGAAAATCCCCCTTGCTTGCTCTCGTAAGCGGTGCTACAGTTGGAATAAGAGCTGCTCGAGAAGAAGCTGTGGTGGAGCTAGTGCTTCATACCTTACTGGACAAGGAAGGAAAGGAAGAGAAGTACGGGAGAGAAAAGAAAAAGGAAATTGAAAACTTTAACAAGACTCTCAGACCAAGGAAAGGAACTGAACTGCTGGAGGAAAACTACCTCAGGCTTACACTAAGGCTTACAATAACATAGAGTAGGGGGAATCTCATGCAAACTGTGAGGGAGGTGCAGATGAATTGAATCAAGAGTAGTGATATCCAGGAATGGAATTGATGCCGAGAATCTGCTCTTTGACACAGAAAATAGCCTATCTAATCAAGGTATCCCAGGCCAAGTTGGGGGCAAATCTCCTATTACAGAATACGCTCTTCTTGTTTGAGAATCAGCTGCGCATGAAGCAGTACTTGCTGCGAATACCTTCTTCCTCTGCATAGGGGAATGGCATTTGCTTAAATAAAGCAACTAACATAGTTGATGCATCTCATGCTCTCTTTGAATGACTTGAAAAAGAAGAGATTGACTAAGCCAATCATGAAACCTATTCGAGTTCACTTCTTTCTCCTTACCTGGAAGGGGCTAGGCGGAAGCAAAGGCCGAAGGAAGACCTTCCACACGACTGCTCTGATTTCCTCTTTGCTGTAGCCAATTTGCTTATTCAACAGCGGATCTGCGACATCCTAGATAAGAATAACTTTTCTTACTTACTTAATCCTAAGATTGGCGGGTTAGCTTCATATCCAAGGCTGACATTTTCCAATTCCCCCTGGTGAAGACAGCAAAGGAGATATAGAAAGGTAAGAAAGAGAAAGATAAGAAGAAGAAGGAAAATGGCAGACGCTAAGAAAAAGGTAAGAAGCCGGCAAAGAAGATTTCGCGGTCAGGTTCAAAGTCTTCTCGATTAGAGGCTTCCCCAACTGCACTGGTTTTTCAACCTCCATGGGACTTCTTTCCCGGGAAAGCGAAAGCACAGCTTTCCTTACTTCTTCTTATACCCTTGCAGGCAAAATAAGGCATACCTTTGTCTTTTCTCTAACAAACAGAAACAGGAAAGAAATGCTAACCCGGAACAACGCCCAAAGAAAGCAAGGCAGGATCCTGTGCGTAAATAACTGGCCGAGAATCCTGGAACGTAAGCTGTGACTTTATTAAATATTATAGTAAACCAACTCACTATCCACATTCCCTAATACATATATGCAAAAATCCGCTTCCGGAATAGCTTTGATTGTCATAGGCTTCCACTAGCATTGACTAGCTTTCGTAGCTTTCCATTAGCATAGGCTTCCATTGTTTCGACAGTCCTAGCCCCCAGGGGTTTAGCTTATCACACGAAAAAAGAAGAATAGGTTAGCTTTTTCTTTTGCTTCCCCTATACTTATATTACATAATATCTCCACATTCCGGGCCTAAGCCCTTTTGTTTGTTCACGAGATGCTTTCACTAACCGACCCGCCTTTGGGAGGTCATAGATCTGAGGTTTCTTTGACACGCTTCGGACGGCTTTCCATGCTTATCTTCTTTCATTGCATTAAAAGATGTACTTTTTACGGCTGAAGCTTCCGTCTCCGGCATAATCACTTGTAAGGGCAGGGCTTTTAAACCATACATTTCCCTTTCCAGCCTTACTCCGTTGGCTTACTCTTTTCGAAGGTTTAGGCGGCCCCAATGAATTTCCCTGTGTTGCTGCCTGGGTTTGCAGGGTTAGCGATCCCGGTGGGGTGTAGTTTTTAAATGCCGAAGAAGTCCGGCCTCCAGTTGTCGCCTTCAAAAGCGTCCTTTGATTCAAAAAGTATCTCCCCGCGGCATTATCATAAAGTAGATGTTCTCGTCTAGGTCCCAGGAAGGGCGGGGATTCCTTTCGCCTATCGGATAAGACTAAGGGCCCCAGATAGTGACTTAGACGTTCTTTTCTACCTATCCTTAAAGCCATTCCCATTCCTAAGAATGTGAAAAGATCTAAGCTAAGTAGTAATCAAAAGAAGCTACTCTGAGCTTAAGCAATCGCGTTTTATGTAAATGAGACGATACGGGCATGTTTTTATGTATTTGAATAAGAGTAGTAGATAGGGGAAAGGCCCCCAACTGAATGGGTTTGAGCAAGGTGGTTTCGGGTTCATCCCAAGTCCAAGCATTCAGGGTCGAAGCCCTTCGTTTTCTAATGACTATCTCCGCTGCTTGTTCGTCTTACGTTAAAGTAAATAGTCAGGGAATCGCGCTTAGTTCTTTCCGTACGGCTTAGGTTAGGGGCCTTGGTCTTTTTTGCGTATCAGCTCAACTACATCCGATTCAATAGTTGCCCCTAGGCCTAAGAAAAATGCCCTTACTCAAGCACCAAGACCGGCACCAGCAGCCGTTGCTCATTCTATTGGCTTAGAAGCGGCTTCTGTAGCAGCTTCTGATTCAACTCTAAGACAAGGTGCGACTCTTATCACTGGAAAGTAAAGCTTCAACTAGAGCGTACAACCTTTGAGGATTTCCTGCTTTAACCCAGAAAAAATGGAAAAAGAAAAAGGAGAAAGGAAAGGAAAAAATCAAACATTAACTTATCAACTTGACTTACTTCTTGCGATCTTCTCTTCTTTAGCGATCCAGTACCTTCGGCAAAGGAATTATAGCGCTCGGGTGAGGTTCAAAAGGAAGGGTTCACAGTGTACTTTTATTTAAAGATATCCGTGCGGGTTGAAGGGGCTGAATCAGAAGCATCGAATAAAAGCTTTGACTTTCTTCTTTTTTCGCCCGTAGGAGTGACTCCTCGAGTTTCAGAGTTAAGGAAGCTACTAAGCTTAAGCTAAGGCAGCTCCCTGAGTTTCAGAGTGAAGTCAGCTGTTTAGCAGAGAGCAGCTTTCCCGGGATAGAACTCTCAGGATGAATGCAGGGGCGGTGGGCTAGTCTGATTCAGAGGCTGAATGCTTACTTCTTTCCATGCAAGCATAGAAGGAAGCAAAGGCAAAGGGAAGTATGGTTTCAAAAGGGGTTTAGTTTAATTAATTTAAAGCGGTTTTCAGCCGTTTGGGAAGTTAGCCTATCCCATGGTTCAAGGGCTAGGCAGATTCAGATTCAGGGGCGTTGAGACGCTAGTACCCATTGGTAAGGCAAGCGACGAAGAATCACTTATTACATTGCGAAAAAGTCTATCACTGGAGTGAAGTCGTAACGTAACAAGCAAGCCTTAACGGAAAACTAAACCCTTCTCTCGGTAGGGTCACTTCTTAGCGAAAGATTCCTTCAAATAGCTCATCAATTTCCCTTTGAGTTTTAACAAACAAACAAGAGGAACCGCGAACAGCTCTTTGCCTTTCTGCTTCAAAGAAAGAGGTGGGGAGAACCATCAGTTGGAGCACCCATAAAGCTTGGGAAATGCCTTTTCTGAGCCGCCTACCTATCCGCTACTCGAATTCATTCTCTCATAATAAGGTGATCAGACAGGCAAGTCTAGCTCACAAGCAGCTGTGGAACGGAGAACTTCTCCGCTGGGACTTAAGATTTATACTAATTCTTTTCTTCCAAAGCCCTTTACCAGGGAATTCGAACATTTGGCACAAAAGTCCCCGCTTCTCCTATTCCATTAGTTGGTTCTGCAAAGAATGTAGGAGGGTAGGCTGGTTGTCTAAATCTGCCTCTTGGAAGTGATTGTTCGTGTTCGTGAGACATGGGAAAAAGCACGGGAAAAGAGCAGAAAAGAAGATCATAGAATAGCGCGGGTGACTACTAAACTGGATAAATTGATCTGCTTACACTCCATTTATCGATGCTTCCTCGAATAAGAGTTTAGAAAGGATCGAAGACATCGATAAAAAATATATAAGGAAAAACCGTCGATAAAGGACTACAATGGACTTTGTATCATCTAAGGCAGTAAAGCAAGCTTATTTGCGGGCGGCCAAACAAAGCGAAATCTTTAATTTCGCATGATAAGAGATCAGCAGAACAAGACTTTCAAGATTCCATTCCTTTCTCTTGCATCAGCCCGGACTAAAGCTTTTATTAGAAATTGATCCGCTTAGCTTCCCGCTTTTCTTTTAGGGTCCTTCCTTTGCTTAGTCGATTTCTGTTCGGTCTTCGGGGTCAACCCCTTGTTGGCTGATACGCATAGAAGTGCTCAGATCATCTTTTCAATGAGTAGATTACTGCTGGTTCAGTCTTGGGAAAGCGACCCACCCGTGGACCAAGCACCTTTAGAAGCTTTTCGCCAGCTTATAGAAAACCAAAGGCTAATCGCAGAAAAAATACAGGAACTCTTAAGGGACCTAGGCACCAAGGTTCCTGGGGGCTATCAGGCGGAGCGTCTAAGCGAAATGCTGGAGGAACGGCATGGAGGGCAAGGCTTGTATGATATCAGCCATAGTCTCCAAACTGAGGTTTACCTTATTCCGGTAGGTGCAAAACGACTTCCTTCCGGCGGAGTCGAAATCCTCTTTTTTAAAGGCCTACTTTTTTTCCCGACAGCATCAAATACTTCATCCTCGTCTTCATCATACGAAGAAAGCTCGCTTCTGCCCTTTCACCATAGACAAGCCTGAGATCTCCACAGGAGAGACCAGACCGACCTTACCTACCTCTTCGAAAAGAGCACACTCGCCTGGAACAAAACAAGCTGAAGCTGTGGCTTTTGCCTGCTGCTTTCGAGTTTGAAGGTCAAGACCGGATCCTTTCCTCAAAAGTAGGTAACCGATTCCTCAACATAGGGGATGTAAAGGAATTCAGCCACTGCTGGTATTCGATCATAGGAATCCCAATCCTTTGACATTCGAGGGAACTTTCTATGGGGATGACTACCTCAGGCTGGCGCGGGGGTGACAATAGGACTTCGTTTGAGTGCTGCTTGAGTGAAGAAGCCCTGGGGTGGGATTATCTTATTTTAAGAACGAACTTTCTTTGACTGCTCTAAAAAGACCCCTTTAGGGGGGCTAAGGTAGCGATCAGATCAAGGACAAAGGCTTTATGCCGCTCTCAACGAGTGCTCAGCAAGAGACAATGAACAAGAGCTTTTACAGGCATCTGAGATTCTTCAATAGGAATCAGAACTCGCTTGAGAAAGAGCCCTAAGCCTTCCATACCTACCAAGTCTCACTGATCGCCCTAGCGAACTAACTCCTTCTCCAAACCGAGAAAAAGCCCCTGCCCTGACAGAGCATTTCAAGAAATAGACGTACGAGGGGTCAATGTCAAAGACTTTCTTTTCACTTTCTTTTTTCGCTTCGTTACCCAGCCCGGGAAGAAGCGCATTGACATTTTGGTCAGGTCTCTCTATTCCTGCTAGAAATGTTCGATTTTCTTTGGTGAAGCTGTAGGGCGGTAAGCCCCATACGTGGCAACTGAATAAATACCTGTTAGACTAAATCTTTTACCAAAGCCCCCACTCCTTGAAAACAAGATTTATTTCCTTAATAGCAATATCACAACGAGTCTATAATAGGCGAATTCCAATGCCAGCGCTGATAGCTAAATAGGATAAATATCTGAACCCAGTAAGGAGGAGGCAGGGGTAATCATGGCCGAAGCACATTCTGGTATATGTGGTACGCATCAAGCCGATGATATGGCTGATTCACAGGCATTCGTATTACTGGCCAATTGAATTTTCCTAGCTGATTGCATGGAATACGCAAAAGGATGTCAGGCATGTCAAAACACAAGGATGGACCGATCCAGGATCAGCTATACCTCTGAATCCCATAGTCAAGTCTTGGCCATTTCGGGGATGGCATGGATTTGATTGGGAAGATTTTGACCCCTTCTTCAAAAAAAGGTCACTCTTTCCTGCCCTCGTGCTTCTTTATTTCCTTCGCTTGTTAAGGAGTTGGAGCAAGTCTTTTCTGATAAGTTGCTTCGGGACATGAACACAAACTCACTTCAGACAGAAAAATCCAATGATGGCACAAAGGTCCAAAGCGATAGGCCCTCGTAGAACGTTCACTAAGGCAAGCCTCCATGGGCAAAGCTTTTAAAAAAGCGCCTTTGGGCGGACAAGTAATCCACGGCCTGTCTTTGGTTCCGCTGGAAGTTCGGGGGCGGAGAAGGAATGGTCTTTCCGAACAGTCTTGATAAGAGCCACCGACTGAGACACTCCATCTTCTTGGATAACCAACTGGTCGATGCTTTCATGATTGATACATCTTATCTGATGCACCTTCTAGATTAGAGTTGGGCTATCCAGTTACCCAGAGAAGACTTTTGATTTGTACGATTCGTCGCACTCACCTAAAGGCCTGGCCTTATGATAGGAAAAAAGAGCTTTAGTCACAACTGAGTAAATTCCGAAAGTCTGTCTCAGAAGAAAGATTATATTCTGATTTCTCGAGTTGAATGAAACTAGAATTCTTATATTTTAATAATCTCGATGTTTACGCGGGTTGGCCCAACTCCAACCCCTCGCTCCTCCTGTTTCTCTACTATTTTGCTAGTCGGACTTGGTCAGGCTTTCCCGCTTGTGACTGACTTTCATTCATTCTATCTCCCCAGGATCCGCGATGCCCTATCCGACAGCCGTTAACTGTCTTGCAGCATTGGTTGTCTGGACCTGGGTCTTCCAATTCCAACTATCTGCACTTGGATTTTTATAGCACTGAGTAGGTGAGGCGACTTTTCAGGAGTTATTCGCTAGCCCCATAGTAAACTTTCCCTGAGACCAGGAGATTGCCTTCAAGCAGCGAACTCAGAACAGACATTAAGGCAATAAGGGACATAGAAGAAAGACAATTAACAGAGGGGAGAATGGCCTCAAGCAAGAGGAACCTTTCCACCCAAAAGAGAAAGAAGGAGAAAGAAAGCTATTCTTATCTAGCTTTGAAAACGGCCTACAAGCACAAGTCAAAGACAGACAAAAGCACTGACAGACAATTAGAGGGGTTGGGGTCTTGGTGGCTAGTCCTAAAGGTAGTGGAGCTACTGGTAGTCTTAGTTCTTTCAAAACCTTAAGCCAGTAGCACGCTTTTACTTACTTTTGTATGTAGAAGAGAACTAGGTAGGGAGCTTTTCTTAATTCTAATCTAATTGAATTGAAGGTTTGAAATGAAAGTTCCCCACATAGTGATCCCACCTGTCTGATTGTTATGTTATGAAATTTTCCTTTCTGTAACTAGAACTAATCTAGCTCCAAAGCTCCCCGTCAAAAAAGAAAAGACAGAATAGTCAGAAAGGGTTGTTTTCAATCATCGACATACAAGTCAGCAAAGTTCTCCCGGCAAGGGGAATCCCAGAGTAGCTAGAAGATTCAGCCTATTTCAGAGGAAAGAGGGGGGACACTGGGGTTGAACTCCTTTCTTTGACTGTCACTGAACGAATCCGTGGTGCCGTAGAACCCTTATTATTATTTATTATAAAAAGAAAAGGAGCATCCCATCCCTTCTAAAACATCTTATTTCTCGTCTAGCCCTTTAGCTACCTAGCTTCTTGGCTTGTTCACATTCAGATAATCCGAGGGAGTCATTCTACATAGGGCGAGTATCACACTCTGTGAAGTGCCTCTCTATAGGGCTAAGCCTTGCTATTTCACCTGTTGGCTTGAAACGAATTGGCCGGGCATTCTATTAGGACTTAAAGGGCTTAGCATAGGAAAAAGCGAGTATATCTCTTGATTGCGCTCTGTCTCTTACGCAATTTCCAGTGCTTCGATTGAGGACTTTCGGGCATGGCTAGCTCTCCTTCTGATTTACTGAACCGAACCATCGTTGCCTCAGTCTGGGCTCCCTAGATCAGTTAGTCATTCGCATTCAGTAGTGGAGGAAGATTGGGCACTGGACACATTGGTCAGCTGCTCTTATCAGCCCAGATCTGTGGGCTACCTTGGCAATTCAGAATTGGTGGTATTAGGTATGCATGTACTTACAAAGTAAAAACAGGCCTAAAAATAGATAAAATTTTTTGTGGTAAGCATATTGCTAGCGTTCTCGATTCCTTTCATAGTCTCGGTCTATAGCTTGCCCTATGGGCTATCTCTCAAAAATAGGAAAAGCAGGTCCTTGTTCAGAAACCAGGGGAAGGGAGAACTAAGCGCCTTTCGTTCTTTCTCTACGCTAATATTTAATATACTCCACAATCTAAATTTGAAATAGTGGGAACCCTCTGGGTATCAAGCTACAATCTCAGATCGATAGTGCATTCTCCATCCATTCTGGTCTTCTCTCGCCAATCGTGTCAGTGCAGTCTGACTCGTATCGAAAGCTTATCTTATATATATCATTTCGGTCGGATTTAAGTACATGCTTGATTCGCTGTTGGTTGGTCTTGATCCTTTCCCATTGGCCGTAGATTTTAGGCAAGCTGTAACCCTTGGTGAGGGATAATTAGCATTAAAAACTGATGTTTATTTGAGAACACCTTATTCTGTCAGAGACGGATCTTGTGCTATCGATGAGAACGCGGTCAAAGCAAATCTCACGTGAGTGATCCAAATTCTTAGGGTCAGCTTCACTTCAGAGCCCCCCCTACACTTCCCCTTTTGGAAAATATTGGGAGCAAAGGACTTGCCTGTTGTCTTAAAGAGATCGGACCTATAAAAATATTAAGAAATTCCATAAAACATGGGCATTGATTCATACTGTAACGATGGCTATATACGGGGGAAATGGCAGGGACGGCCTCTGAGTCAAGGGAGCGTAATAGTCATATTTCGCACATAGGGGCGAGGGATCTGGCCCTACCAAAGCAAAGGCTGACTTAAGACCACCAATCGATATGAAGAAAGTGTAGGATAGTCGCTTGAAAGCAACACTTTTAACCGTCTATTCCACTCGTAGCTACTATCTCTCTTTCAAGAAATAGATTTTCATTTTTGGAACTAGCTTTGTCTCCAGCATTGCACCTAAGGGCTTAAACGGCCAATTGAGAATTCACTCCTTTTCCGCGGCTTTCCTTCCCTGACCGGGTAATTCTATTCGTTTTTGTTGATGAGAACGGTGGAAGCAACTACGTTAGCAATCAAGAATAACTGTAAGCTCGAGCGGTCAAGGGAATCTGTATTCCTTGCCTGAGGTTCCCCTCTTTCAGTCTCTTGTTCCATGGATGTTTCTGTCCCATTTTCTTCTTTATTGGTTTTGCGCCCTTATCTCGGATTAGCAAAACAGAAAAGCAAGAATGAATTACTAAAGCATCTTTGCCCTAACTCTACTACCTACCAGAGGTTAAATTGAAAAAGTGAGGTGCAGATGGAATTAATGTAAACACGCCCCACTAACTACCAGAAAGAAGGGGAAGTTTCCACCCTATGGTCAATCGTTTTCTCACCGTTTCAAGCTACAGTAAAGTCTAAATCGCAGACATAGCTTTGTATTCGGCTGATGCTGCTCTTTATCTTTTCTTTTCGCTTGACCTTACCCTTTGCCCTTCACCTTCCAATGCTGTTTCGATACGAAGCGAAGGAAGTTAGTCAACTGACTTCGACGCTAGCGCCAGTATAGGCTTTTCCCATAGTCTATCTCCTCCCCAACCCCATAAGATGCTAGTTGGGGGACTGCTCGCTTTGGCAACATGGAGCTCAGGAACTAACTATAGATATGCTTCGGGCTCCCATCCGAGAGGGACGCGACGCGAGATGATGATGGGTCAACCGCGACAGGAGCTCCTGGGCGGAGGTTTCTCGATCAACTTTAAATTAATAAAGACGGTGAACCAGAGCTAATGATTTTCCCACTCCTTACAATATTCATTGCCTATAGTAACTACTTAATAATTATACTAGAGACTAGGCGATCTATTCTTTCTTGGTCTTCGTTCCAATCTTGAAAGGAAAGTTTCATTAGTTTTTATCCGATGTAAAACTTTTTCGGCTACAACAGCACCAGAACTTATTCCAGCCAATTCAATGCGCCTATGTACAGATTGACTATCCTCCGGATCAGTCCTTCTGAGAGGAAGTTTACCATGCCAGAGCTTCAGTTCTAACTACTTCTTCTCCTTCGGGAGTCTATTCGGGAAAGTCTACCAATCAATCTATTCTATTTCCCATCAAGCCGGCAAGGCTCACCCGCTGAAAGTTCTAGTTCCTATATTCTATCTATTAGACTAGACTTAGCCCTTCTTTTCTCTTTTCCGACAGGTCATTCGGTAAGCGATGAGGTCCATATAAAAGCCTATTCTCTGCTTATCACAGATTCCCTTATCTTATCTTTATGAAGACTGAAGACAGAGTTTAAGTAGTGTGTGTGGGCTGACCAACAGCCCTCTTTGTCATAGACTAAAATGCAATCGAAGCGGATAATTTTACTATAGTTAAGTTTATAGGAAAAGGAAAGGCCGTCCAACAGGAATCTCGGAAAAGCTGGTTACTAAAGCTGCTTGGACAATGGACATAGTACCAACTAGGCCGAAGTCAGTTTGCATCATTGATGAAATTCCCTGATTGATAATTTCCATAATACGGATTCCGAAAAAGGCAGCGGTCACCCTTGACAGAAGAAATCATTACTTGGCTGAAGTCAGGAAGTCCAACTCCCTACCAGAGTTGCTTTGATGCAGATTGTGTGTGGGAGGGGGATGAAGCAAAGGCTGAAGAAATAAGAATTCCAGATGAAGGCAAATGTCCACTACAGCAGATTCACTTAGGTACTCTTACTATCCACGGCCTACTTATGTTAGTGCTTTACTTTGTCTTTATTTTAAGTCTTATCCAGTTACTTATAGAATTTTCTTTGTTTTTCCAATGCCAGGTTTTAGCCGTAGACTTGTTGAGCACCGGCTACCTGTTAAAGAAAAGATAAAGAAGGGTTTCGGCCATTCAAGCAAGCACCACGTAGGATGAGTTCGGAAGTCGTTTTAAAGATAAAAGAGGGGCTTACGAGGCTACTAAAAGCTGGCTTTATTCGGCCCATTTTATAATATAGTAGCCGTTCTAAAATAGAAAGTTGCGTCTCGAAAAGTAGCCTTTCAAAGAAAGCCTTCGATCCAACTCTAACCTACTTCAAACTTAAAGAGTCGAACTCCAAACCAAATAAGTAAGCTGAAATGAAAACTTATACCTCAGACCTCAACTCCCCAGAAATCGTCTCAAGGACAATGCAACTAATAGAACAAAAGCCGAAATTTATAAATCTAAACGAGCAGGTGCCAAAGTTGGTAATGCCTCATATTCTAAGAAAAAGCGACCTCGACCTGTCGAACTGATGCGTAGAGAATACAAGTTAGAATTCCCGTTGAAGCAGACACCGAAACCGGCTTCCTCTTTTATATGATAAATCTTTAAATTAAGTAAAGAGGAAATAATTCTAACTTCCAAACCTCGCCCTTCTCTAATAGGGAAAAGTACAGACCCACGTCTAGGGATATACGAGCGCCATTCTTCAGATGGATCGCTGTTCGATAGTTATTGTAGCCGGGATAAGCAGGCACGAATTTCCGTATAGCGTCCTAGTTTTTTAGTACAAGTAGCTAAGGGGGCTGGGAGGTACGACTTGCGTCAAACTTGTGAAAGAATATTTGCTGCGCACCTGCTGAACAAGGCTCCTTTCAAGTCAAACGGAGATTACCAGTTCCGGAGGGACCAACCATTGTACTTCTAGGGGACGGTCTAACATAGCGGAAGGCCACGGCTTTTGTGAGTGTTCAGCACAATACGGTACGGGATGCCACCAGCATAAATGAGGCGAACAAGAGCCACTGGCACGAGATAGATTGTTTGCCAGCCTGGAAGTGATTCGCTAAGTCGGGTTTTCCAGCGGCCGCCTATTGTAGAATCGTCGATAACCTGGCTGCCACTATCATGTGTGTAAAGACTAACTGTATAGGCATACTGGAAATCGTTTGGCAAGTCAAGGGACCTTGAAATCCGCTCCTTAGCTATAACGTTCCAGAGTACCAACACTTGCGGTTGCCGCACAAAGCTGGTCACCTTAACCAGTCATACCCATACCCATTTATGGAGATTCAGGATCTGAAGCTCAAATTAAAGCCATGAAAGGCAAAATAAGCTCCTACTGCATTTTTCTCGACTCCCCTCTACCAGAGATTCCATGAATTCCGGGCACCTGCAGTAGCAGCAGGGATAGGAGAGACAAATAACCAGCCAACTATGTATGCCTTATTTGCATACCTCTCATCTTCCTTATGGAATGGGTTCCTCCTTAGAATTAACGAAATCTAGAGTCTTGGATGAATCCTCTTGAAACGGATCGATCAACCCTAGAAGACTAGATGGCTTAACAGCCCAGTGAATAACCTGATTCAGAGAGATAATCCGGTCTTTATACACTTTTTTATCCTACTTCTAAGGATAGATAGAAAAGGTTGGGGAGTGCCAGATGCGGAAGCAGTTCCAGTCCCAGCTGCTGAGGTGGCGTAGTGACAGGTGAGAGCAATAACAACAGAAGCAATAGTAATTGCCTACAGTAGTATATTCGGTTGTTTGCGGTGGAATAGATTCAAGCGTCCGGGCCAGTAGATCCAGAGCAAATAGGCGTTGACTTAGTTGCTTTTGCAGTTGATTCTAATCCCGATGTTGATCCGACGCAACTTACCGGTGATAGTCGCAGCACCGGGAGCTTTCAAGGGAGGCAGACATATATAGATAGTAGCTGATAGTGGCATACCTTCCGGATCGAGGGTCCCACCCGGTAAACACCATAAAGGCAAAATATCAGCGGGGGGAGGAGGCCCTTCTCACTCAAGCTCAAGCATTTACTTTTCTAGTTAGAGACCAACGTCTTGGGGCTAACGTGGGATCCGCTAAAGGACCTACTTGGTTTAGGTAAATATCTCATGCGTTCCCCGACTGGAGAGGTCATTTTTGGAGGAGAAACTATGCGCTTTTCAAAAATGGTCGGAAGAACGGGTTTCAAATATATATATAAATATAAATATATATTACCGGCTGGCTGGTTTTTATGCAAAAAAGACAAAACGGGATTGGATTTCCACTCATAAGGAAGGAAGGTGCGTAGCCTTTGACAGGGTTGTATTTTTGGTTGAAATGGGATGGTGTTCAAACTCCCGAAATGCAGTCTAGACAGCGGGCCTTCCCCTTTCTGACTGGACTGACTCGGGGAAAGGTCAATCTCCTCCGGAGCATGCTGCACAGCCACTCATTTGTCCTGACTAAATAGTAGAATCTATCTCTCAGCGATTCTTTTCTCCGCCCCTTCCCAACCAGCCCGCCCAATCGATTTTGTAAGATCGGCTAATTCAAAGGGTTAATCTGGTCCGAAGTTGTCGGAACGAATCGTTTGCTTTATCGAACAAAGCTAGGGGGTCTTGGTTGGCCCCCCTCTTTTCAACCATTATAGCTGGCGTCGACCCGCTTTGCGATACGAACGGACACGAAGAAAGAACGCAGGCAGCGGAAATGCAAAAGAGAAGAGCAAAGATTCCAGACCCAGAGCATGCAATCAAAAATCTGTTGAATGAAGGTATATTCTCAGCCACTAGTTAGAAGGAAATCCCTTGACTTCGCTTATGCCCTTATGCAGTAAAGAAAGCTTTTGAGGCGGGCTAAGATTCCATTCGAAGTAACGTAACAGGATTCGATGTTGCACCATCTTCAACTCTTCCCGGGATCCAGGGTTTTTCGAGAAAAGGTCCCATCCTTCAATATCATGATTGGGTCGACTCGACCAGGCCAGATCATGAGTGAATAGAAAATCGAAAACGTACATAGCTGTTCCAGCTGAAATACTTGGAATAATTCTACCACTTCTACTAGGAGTAGCCTTTTTAGTGCTAGCTGAACGTAAAGTAATGGCTTTTGTGCAACGTCGAAAGGGTCCTGATGTAGTGGGATTGTTCGGATTGTTACAACCTCTAGCAGATGGTTCGAAATTGATTCTAAAAGAACCTATTTCACCAAGTAGTGCTAATTTCTCCCTTTTTAGAATGGCTCCAGTGGCTACATTTATGTTAAGTCTGGTCGCTCGGGCCGTTGTACCTTTTGATTATGGTATGGTATTGTCAGATCCGAACATAGGGCTACTTTATTTGTTTGCCATATCTTCGCTAGGTGTTTATGGAATTATTATAGCAGGTCGGTCTAGTAATTAGGGGGCGGCCGTTCGGTCGCCTATGATACTAGGACCAATAGGTCAAAAATGGGTTTGTGCCGCAGGTGTTGAACGATCTACTCTACACAGGTGTGGGCTTACAAGGGCTAGGGCTTATAAACCCTTTCTTTCATTCATCAATAGGGCCCTGGTCGGTCACTTTTCCGGGCCGGGATCGATAAGTGGAAGTCATAAAAAAGAGATGTTTATCTTCGCACCTCAGATCAAGAAGAAGGGTAGCTTGTCAAGCTGGCCTTCTTCTATATATATATATTTATTATTATTTTGAATATATAAGGATATAAATAAAAAGATTCGCTGTCTTTTAACCGGCTGTTCTTCTTTGTCAACGCTACTAAGGCGACCGGTTAGGGAGCGCCTACTTGACTTATGAAAGATAATGGGGTTATTCAAAAAGGAAAAGGCGCTACTATACAATACATTAGTAGAAGTAAGCGTTAGCCTAGCCTACCCTACTAATGTATTGTATAGTAGGGTGTAGTATAATAGGCGAGCGAGTTAGCGAAGACGCTTAGGCTAATAGATAAGAGAGCGTCGGTGCGTAGCCTTCATTCTACTACGCTACGCAAAGGTTACGAAGTCACTTAGCTCGACGTTAGGAGAGTCAAGAGGGAACGCCATACCTATACCTACATAGAAGAACCGCTGTTCGCTGACTTTCTAAGGTCTAACCTTTCGCTCCCCTACTGAAAAGGGGCAAAGCCGCTTCGCACCACTGATAGACTACTTAAGATTCAATTCAAAAGGCCCTACTTAGTTTCGCAAGCCTTTGTCATTGTCAGTCAACTAAGTAGGGCCTGAGGCCCCCTGCGAATCCGTAAATCTGAAGAGCATGCCGCAACAAAAGGATGGTCCCCTATGCATTTCATTCTTTCCGGAAGGGAAAAAAAAAAGAAGTACCCCCCATCATGGTGAACCTCTCCTTGTGATCGGGATGAGGTAAATGCCTCCCAGCCGGGGGGCGGATCGAATCGGAGTTTCCTTAGGTAGCCACCGACCTACAGTTATCCTTAAACTTCCGTGCTTGGTGGAGAAGAAGCGAACAAAGGTACGCTCGCTTGCTGTCTTGTTCTCTGCCGCGAACTGGGATCGCTCGCCAGCTAGGTCAGATTGGAGCAACATTTTTTGAGAACATATTACCCATCTTCGGGGACAAGGGGCGGAACGACCTCTCGATCTACTTACTGCAGCCCAGGAATAAAAACGTCCGTCTAGGCGTTCCCTCTTGCTCCGATCCCCCCTACGCCTAGGACGTTGTCTGGGCCAAGAGCCATAGTTAGTTGCTGTTTTCATTTGGTTGTTTTTTTCTCGTTGTTGATACCGGCAAGACCCAGCCAGATGATGTCTACTGGTTGGTAGTGAGAGGACTCTTAGTATCTGCATACCCAAAAGGGGACGCTGATTAAAAAACAATCATTTTATTTTTTTTCTTGCTCTCCCTTAGCAGCGGGAAAGGAGTCTATCTATCTGCCTAGCTTTGGTAGATTTCCCCCAACACAATCCACAGAAATTCCACGAATCCCTTGGTGGATAAGTCCGACGACTCAGCAGCAGTGCGGAATTGAGTTTCTCGTCCGGTGGATCTGATCTATAGTTAGGGGGCAATACATACCAAAAGGTTCGAAGAAGGAACGCACATAAGAGTATATAAGAAACCCACCCTTTCTATATAACCTATTCACATTAGTGAAGCGGCTGGATGCATAAGGGAAGTGCACGTTTGTGAGACCTTAGTCGGGATGCATAGGGGAGTCAACCTACGAGCACGGAAGGGCAGCGGTAGTTCGTAGCTTGTCTTTCTTTGCTAAGTCAAAAGTGACGTGGCGTGTAGTGAGCTTTCTAGCGGAAGGCAGACTTGAAACTGACTTACAGCTTGCTTTGCTCTGGAGGGAGCTTCCTGAGTCAGACCAACTCGGCCACCGAATCGTCTGAATGGAATGTATTTATTAGGAAAGCGGCTGTTCACTCACTAAAAGAGCTCAACAAAGTCACTCCTTGAACAGAGGCCCGAGCCCTTGTTGGCAGGCTAGATGGATCAAATAGGTGTTCCGTGGGGTGCTATATTAGTCCTTGCTTTTTAATTGAAATAAATAGTTGTAGACCAATACTAAAGATAAGAAATAGATAATCAACAATAAAAGAAAAACAAAGTTCCGAATCGGTAAAGGCCTTACTCTATTCCTTCCTAAGGTCAGGAATAGCGGCCTTAGAGGCGTTATCTTATCTTTAAAACTTAAAGGCTTCTATAAAGCGTTTTAACGATAGTTTAAAAAAAAAAAGGAATAAAGGGTCTCAAACCTTATTCAATAGTCGAAATCTGTGTGGTGTCAAATCAAAAAGGACGGTTTGTCAACCTATAGTATGAAGGATGTAACTTTGGATGGAATTCATTCCGTTGAGGCTTATGCCAAGGCTTCAACCGACTCTTGAAAGCATTCGCTCTAAAGCTTTTTACGGCGCCTATAAAGCCTATTTATCGAGGCACAAGCGGCTAAGACTCTTACTTTGATTGATAAAGTAAACAGAAGATTTCCCGACACGGCCTTTCCTTTATCCGAGATTTGTGTACATATAATTCTAGACTAAAAGTGCTACTTATTTAGGGTGGATTCCCCGCAAAAGGAACCTACTTAACTGGAAATAGCCTTTATATTATATGTCCACGGTTCGGTTGTATCTTCTTTCAGTTTTAATCTAAAGTAGTCCTCTCTTGCAGACCTTGTCGCAATCAGCCTTCTAGGGAAATCAAGATTCCATCCTCTCCCAAAGCACTTCCCGCCATCTACCCTAAACTTATCCGTCGAGCTTCCTGCCATCCAAGCTCTCCTTTACAGGCTCAAGACCTTCTTCTCTAAGGAGTAAGCAAGCGCCACGCCCCTTGATATCGATTAGTACTGGGAAGAGAGTCTATCTTACTAGTCCGTATAGTCCCGCGCAGTGACTCTCGCACAAGCTAAGAAAGGAAATAAGTTCTTCCGGGCGCCGTGTATTTTATCTCCCAAGAGACTAGATCTTAACTTAACAATCTCTCTTTCCCGCCCCGAAATTTGCCGATATTAATGAATTGACCGTCGCCTTTTCCCCTGGAGGTTGAACCTCACATCTCTGACCCTCTGACCATATATTATGCTATTTTTAGTTTCATGATGGGAAAGAAAAGATGTGAATTAAAAACAGATTTAGAGAATGAGAGTTTTTAGAGTTGAGAACAGACTTAGAGTGATTGGTTTTCTAGTGAAAGCAAAGGACTCTAAGAAAAGAATCAACAACCGATATTACCATAGAGATCCGCCAAGATCCTGCTTTCTAGTCTCTCTTTCAGCCTCATAAGCAAGAGCTGTGCTTACTGTGAATCTGTCTTATAGCCTTCAAAGCGTGGACAAGAAGGAAAGCTTCTGCAAACCTATTGATAGTGGCACTCCCACAGGCTGGCGGGGAACTCCCATATGGATGGCTGAGAATAATTCATATATAGGCTATAGGCTTGAAAAGAGTGCTAGCTTTCGAATCTTGTCTTGCTGGAGTGCTAATCCTAGAACCCGCTTGAAAACGGGCTTTTCCCTAAGGTACTGCTAAAGGCTTTCCTTGAAAGGAACGGAGTTACTCGAACAATAGATAGAGGGACTTAGGCCTTCCAGCCACTCTTAAGCCAGCAGGTTATAGGTCAAAAGACTCTAGGGCAAGCTAGCAAGGAAAGTCTCTTTACCTCTTAGGCAATCCAGCCCATCCACTAGCAGAAAAAAGGCAAGCAAGTTATCAAATGAAATGGATAAGGGGAATGGGGGTAACATTCCTAAGGTCTATTACGTGGATATGGTGTCTATCAGTACTAGGCATCTATTCTTTCCAGTACTAAAGGTTTGAGTGCCAATTTGAGTTGCTTTCGTTCTCTCTTTGATTCCTTCTTGCTAGAAGTGCTAGTGGGATTGCAGATATTGGTTGGGAAGGACCCTGGATACTCTCCCCTTTTGAAAATTCTAACCGCACACAAGCCAGCGGTTTTCATGTCTTGGAAAGACAGAATTGGCTGGCTCGTGCACACACACATGGAACTTCTTACCGCCAGGGAGGGTTCTGGATCTAATAAGCAGAAATTGCTGGGCTCCTTTGAATTGAAAGCGGGGTTGCCTAAGATAAAGATTACCGGGACCAAAGAAAGAAAAAACTCTCTCCAAACCGATTAAACTGTTCTAATTTTAAGAATCTTCCGGAGGCCAAACCTTAATCAGATCAACTTTACGGGTAACTTAAATCAGGTTAACTCAATTAGATTAGCCTTTACGGCCTTGAAATTGAAATGTCTTTTTTGCCGCCAAAGGTCAAGGGTTTTATCTCTTAGCCGTTTATCTCCTGCCTTAAAGGGAAAGATTACAGGCACCAAAGAAAGACTTAACTCTAGAAAAACCAATTAATCAGTTCACCTATCCGAGTAACAAAAAACAGGTTAGCCTTTAATTACCGGGAAGGTAGAAGTTAAATGGCCACTTTGCCTTTGTATCTCAGGCCTCATGCCTTAAATGCAGCTAAGGGTTTTGCGTCCCGCCAGTTCCTTGGGTTTATTTCCCTCAGGCCTTTAAATTAAATGTCCGCTTTTCTTTTATTGCCTTGTTTTGCTGGCTAAGTTAAATGCCTTAAATGCAGTTAAAGGGTTTGTATCTGCCTTAAAAGATAAATTAAAAGATAGACTAATAGATAGAAGAGAAAGGCCTTAGGGTTCGCTGGAAGATATATTTTATTTAGGGGACACAAGATTGACTTTCCTGTATTTGTTCATTATAAATAGGGCATGGTGGCACCCTCACGATGTTCGGGCGCGGAATGGCCGCTGCATTAAAAGCTGCCTTATTTATGCCTTTTTCTCCTTTAAGCCAGAGAAGATAAGATAAAAGAGATATCTATTTTAGAGATACATGTTATTTAGGGTTATGTGTTGTGTCATTACGGTTAGGACATTATAGTACCCTCACTCATATCGGATTCTTCTTCTATTGATTCTAGTGCACTATCCTTAACACAGGTAAATCGGTCTTTCTTTTTATCATATGGTATTCATGTGGAAGAACTAGGCTAGAAAAGAATCCCTCTAATGCATTCATTCATCAATTTCATTGCCTCTTTCTAGCGGAGGCGGTGGAAGCGATGTCGGCCCTTCGCAACTTCCCGATCTAAATCTCCCCTCGGCTGAGGCACAAGAAGACTTTGAGCAAAAAGTGACACAGCTGAAAGCCCGGGTGAAGCTTTTAGAATTGGCCAAAGATTTTCTTGTTTGGCAAATAAAAGCTTTGCAATTCTTACAAGACGTTGCTCGGAAGCGGGGGGGCAACTAGCGCTTGAACTTGGGAGCAAGCTACAGCTAAAATCCTATTCATTTTAGTAATGAACAAAACAAATAGGATTGATTATGTGTCACAATTTCATCACTACATCGAAGGCTTTTTTTTTAAGAAAGAGAGGCCTTGTAAGTAGTAAACTCCTTAAGCTGAAGAGTCGTTAAGCCGAGAAAGCTAACAAATTGATTGCCTTCTCATTCAAAGGAGCAGGAAGGGAGTTTGATTAAAAACCTTCAAGGTGTTAGGAATCAATTGACGAAGAAATTTACAGATATTAAAATTTTAAGTCTTCCACGGGCTCTCTCTCTTTCTTATCCCGCCTCTTAAGGTAAGGCGATTTTTATCGAGGATATCAATCATAATAAATATAGTAGACAAAACCAACCATTAGCCCTGTCTCTTGCTGTGATTTCACCAAGCCAAGTTAGCTCGAAAGCAAGTCACAATCAGATCAGTTAAGATAGTTTTCAAGCATTCTATGAGTTAAGGAGGTGACTAAGCAAGTCCTATTGCAGTCCTAAGGAAGTAATAAGTAAACTCTCCTGGCCAGTTAGTTGAAAAGCCAGGAGTGAAGCAGTCTAGTTCTTATCCTTGTCATTTCTATCCTAATGCCTTTGCTTTCGCCTTCCCTTCTTAATCTCTTTCATTTCATGTCGATCCAGCCGAGGCGAGGGAATAGGTGAATACAGTAGATCTATACGAGGGACGTTCAATATCTTACTCGCGCTCGTACTCAAGGAGGTAATAGTTTCTCTAGGAGGGCTAAGGATAATTCCATTGTAGGTTAAAAAAGATAATAGGTAGATTTCTTCCCTTATATCATTTTATTTTATCTCTAGGCTATAGCATTTGAAAGCCTTTACATCAGTCCCAGGCTCTTTTACTATTAAGATGACTTCGTCCCCGGAGTTGTATTTTAAACAAATGAGAGCAGACTCTTCGCATCTTTTTCTAGCTAGTAAGTGAAGTCAGTGAGCAGGCTTAGGAAAGTAGAGAGCAAGGAAAAGCATCCAACCAATCCAGTTTCACCAATCCTGTTAGGCTGTTTTGGAAAGCCAGCGAGCTTTAGGGCAAGGAAGTGAAATTGTTGATGCGGAGAATGCCCTCTTTCTCTTTAAAGGAGAAAGAGTTTACCACGTGCACAGAATCGAATGCTAGTTCGTACCCAAGGGATTAGATATTCCTAGATGGGCTTGTTCTTGAATGCGCAGGGATTGGGACTAATAAGACTGCTGCCATTCCATTCAGGTAATGCAATTGTGAATGTCCGATCAATAGCAATAGTGCTGTGGCACTTCTTAATTACTTTCCTGTTGAGCATAACTTCTGGAGGATTTGATATGGATGTCACTTGCTCTAGAATTATAAGTTTCCTAATCGAATAGGATAGGAATTCCCGGTGCAGTGCCTTCTTTTCAATTGAAATTGAAGTCAGTTCTCCTTCATTTGTCTTTGCTGGAATTGAATTCAAGCTCGGCTGAATACTTTTGTTTTTGTTTTTGCCCGTCAGTCATAATTATGTATGGTCTGATGCTTTTGACTTTATTTTATTAACGTCTTGCTGTGGTATCATAATATAGAAAGCTCTCGCCTCTTTGCTTAGAAAGACTTTGGTGAGGCATTGGTTACGGTTCCTGGAGGTTACTTCGCTTACCGCCTAATCCTAATCTAATCCCCGTCCTTTTTATTAGTGGAATTGGCTGTTATCAAGCCAGATGAAATAGCTTCAAAACACTCATCATGTCATGCCATTTCCCTTAAATCAAGTCCCAATCCCAAGGCATAACCAGAATCAGAAGAGGGGGGCTTCCCTACTTCCATAAATAGGGGTTAAACAGGCTCTTCAAGGAAGTCCTCCTATCAAGAGGCATTATCGGCTTTTCTTTTCCACTCCTTAAGTCATCTAACTGGGACATCTGTCCTTTGCAAGCCCTTCTCGGCAAGGCCAGCATCTCGAAATGAAAAGATGTCTTATTGTGAAGAAGTACTACCAACTTTGAAACTACTTTATCTTAGCTTGTAGCTAGGAAACTCTCTCCAAAGGTTCTACAAATTTACGTGAGAATTCGATCATTTTATTTTCTTCATATGGAGCAGAGAAGAAGGGTTTGAATGAATGGTATTCAATGAATGAGTATCTATTCTACTAGCAAATAGCTAGATGCTAAAAAAAGTAAAGGCAATTTAGTGGATTATACCGATTTGCCATGGCTATAGCTAGCAGCAATGGCGAAGTTTTGGATCTCGGCGAATAGACCGTTAATCTTGAAAGAGAGGATTCTGCCCATGTCTTTAATCTTCCTTGATAACACTCGATAGCATACAATTACTGATTCTTAAGCTAGGAAGCATCAAAAGCAATCTGACGGCCTGGGATATGATTAAGGCCTTTGAATTGAAATTAGAAGTCTTTATGCCTCTAGATTCTAAATTGGGGGGGGGTTATGCATCTTATAAGAAAGTATGGCATCAGTCGAATCGAAGATGGACAGTGAATCAACAGAATAGGCTTCATGCCAACTCGGAAGAGAAGGAGCTGTTGTTGCCTTAAGAGTTTTGGATAGTAAAGCACCAGTCCTTAAGCCGCATGCTTGATTGCCTTTCTTACGTTCTGACTTTCCTGTTGTCGGAATAAACGCTCTCTTGTCGCAATTGAATCTGAAGGGCTTGTTCTCGCTTCTTGCTGCAAGAAAAGAAGGGGTTGCTATTGAATCGTCTGTGAACGAATCTACTCTTATCTTATAGCGAAAGGCAAGGCGATGAATTCAATCCTTATTAAATAAAGCAAGAGAGGTAATAACACCCGGGTTAGATAAATTAAGCCTAAGCCTACCCTTATGCTGAAAGATTCCAATTCAAGGGGCTTTCCTTGACTTGAGAAAAGATTAGCAGTCGATTTGTGACGCTAACTCCAATTCGTGAAATTTCATAAGAGAGTAGAAAAGAATGCTTTTGGCTCTCGCTCAGAGCTAAATGAAAGTTTTGATTTGATGAAAACAGATATATAGAAAGTGTGAAGTGAAAAATCTTTCTAGGTAGTCAACAATTGCGTAAGAGAAGAAAGCTCGTCTTCTAGGGTAGAGTCTCGGTCTGGAAGTGTCTTTCTCCTAAGACTTGACAGCGGTAAATAAAAAAATCAAATCACACCATCTCTGTAATAAGTAAATGCCTCTTTTTCTCCCGAAGTTGTCGGAATTATTCGTAATAAGATATTGGCTACAACTGAAAAAGTCTTATCAATAAAATTTCCAGTTATCCGAGATCTAGGCATAGGTAGCAATCCATTTTATAATTTCTTTTAATTACCTCTCATGAGAAAACGATCCCACAAAAAGTAGTTGTACAGTACAAAATAACATAAAAAACAGACTCAATTCATAAAAAAAAAAAAAAGAGATAGAAAACACCATCTTTTATCATTCTGGGAAAGAAGTCACTTGGTATTGGATCCGCTCTTCTCTCGTGCTCTTCTGGGCGGTACAAATAAATCCGGAATGAGCACACCGATAACGCCTAACGCCGGACCGGAACTCTTCCCTTCAAACTAAATCCCTTCTATTGCGGGTTTCGAACTACTCGCTACTATAGTGAAAAAGTCCAGTTGACGTAGCGTAGGTGGAAGAAGATCGGACTCAGTTCCTTTTCGTGATAACTTCATTCTTGGTCCGGTGGGTTAGAAGCATAATAAGAGATTCCCCATCCCGGAATGAAGATTAATGCTTGAATAGTCTTTTCCCGAGCCCAAGGAGATAAATTGATCCCCGCCTCTGGCTGCTCCTGCCCCTTAATACCTTTTGAAAAGGGTTCAAACTAAGAAGAGTATGCCTCGAAAGGAAATGGCCTGGACATTATTTTATTTTATTTTGGAAATCCATTTTTTAATATCTAGTTTCTCTGATGATGCTTAACCGCTCGTCGAGCAGCTTTTCATTTTCTTTTTCTTCGATGTAAACTGCGATTCTTCATTCATTGTAGCATCTTGCTTTGCTCCACGCTGGCACAAGGGTTTTAAGAGAAGAGGGGAGTGTTTTTTTGTTTGCTTAAAGTTTATGTCTTTTGCTTTCCTTCTTGGGAAATGCATTTTTAGGGCAAGAGTCTGAACTTAGGGAACGCGGGGTTGACTGCACTCAACAAAAAATCAAAGCGAGTCAACCCATTCATTACTGGTGATCAAAGCAAAGTAGATTCATCGGAAGGACAGTCTATCCTTTATTCTCACCACATTCTCTCCTCAATACAACACTAGAACGAAAAGAAGAAGGAGAAGCTCATGACTTTCCACTTCCTTTCTTTTAAACGAGATTGGAACCGGATAGCTCTTTCATCCATGATCCGAGAGTCCGTCCAATATGTCGGCCAGCTTTCTTTGGCAGGTTCACAGTGGAAAGTGGATCAGGCAGATCAAGCTTCAAGGCTTCAAAACATGGATAACTTAGAGATAAAAATAGGGATAGGAGTTTTCACTTCCCTCTCCTTTTAGGCGAGCATCTTCTCTTCTCTTTGCGATTATCAGTCTAAACCAACATATCTTATTGATTGTCGCTTATCGGCTGTAACATATCTGATTGTTTTCGCATATCAGTTGTATGCCTTAGCAACGAGGCAGCACCACTATCCGAAATTAGGGATTTCGGATAAGAAATCTTAACACCTAATTTGGACAGATAGTGCTGAGCCAACCTAGCTACTTCTGTGTCGGCAATGACCACATCATCACCGAGTACCCCATAACGATCGAAATAACGACCTGGGTACGCCTCCTGCGCGCAGTGCCAAATCAAAAGATGATTTGACAAAGCGAACAAGGGCCAAGACGACAGATATCCGAGGGGTTTCCCTGCTGTAAATGTCACTTGAGAGTGCTTCTTTCTCTGGTGACACGTCTCCGTTTATTTTTTGTCTTTTTTGCGGTCATTACACACTGTTTTCTGTCTACTGTTAGGTCGTTGCAGTTTGTGTTCAGTCTTATATTGAGTCAATGCCAGAGATTAGTTTTCTTCATCAAGTTCTTTTGTTTGAGCCCTATATATTCCAATGATGTTGTGGATAGAAGTTTGCAGGCCTCAAATTGGGCTTTAACTGTAAGTAAGTGCAAAAACAAGAGCAAGACTAAAGAGGAGGAATGTAGGGACCAAAGGTCTAGAATAGAATGGGGAAACGAGCAGAAGCATAATTACTTAAGAAGCATTTATAGGTAGGGAGCAATTTAGGCGGACCTGACCTTGAAGTCTTGAAGTCCAGTCAGCACATCAAGATTCGACATTTTCTGCATAACCTGGAAAAATCCATGCGAAAGGTTGATCCATCTTCTGAAACATATGCAGAAACCAATCTGGCAGTCTTATCTTCAGCCATCAACTGTGCTGATCAGCAAAAGCAAATAGGAGTCCTCAAATTACGTAGGTGATTACCAAGAAGATTGAATCCTCTGAGAGAGAATGGATTCAGAGTCTAATAAGTAATCCCCGATTATATATATATTTCTCGCGGAGAACGGGGAATAATCCGGAAAGGAAAATCGTTGTCCGGTTCCGGTTTCGGGGATCTTTTTTGATTAATAGACTAGAGGAGGAAAGAAAGTACAAAATGCTACTATGACACCCGCCAAAGATTTTCATTTCTTACTCATTCTGAACGATAGTTCAAAAAAAGGTATTAATTCGAACACAATCCATGAGCGGCTTTGCAGTACCTTTGAATGTAAATCAGTCTTGATAGCACAAGGAGAAGCAAAGAAAGAAGACACCTTCCATTATGATTTTTTTTGTGGAGTAAAATGAAAATCTTTTGATTCATCCAAAAGCACCTTCCTAGCAAGAAAGATCAAAACTTTGTTCGAGGACATGGAATGTGACATTCAATTCAAAAAAGGGTGGGGACCGATCTGTATCTACTTCTTGTCCGTACAGGATTTTATAGTTTATGGTGGTTATTCAAAAGAAGAGATAATAGCGGTGGCACATGCCACACGACGCCATAAACGCCAAAACCCACTGAAAAATCGTAATTTTAATAATAATAATCAATCGTTCGGTTGTAAAAGCAGCTTCGTCCCCAAGAGCGGGAGATGGTTGATCAACTGGAATTGGTTGGTTAAACGAACCGTTTTCGTAGCTCTCATTTTTCAAGGTATCGGATATCTATTTGAAACATTGATTAAGCCGTACATCCCCATAATCGTTCTATTTCTATGTAGTGTCTTTCATTTCATATTTGTTTTTTTATGGTCCATATTCATTGGGGAAATAGACGAAACGGCGCCTGGGCCACAACCGTCGCCACAACCGGCGTTAACCCCTATTGAAAATAGATATTTCGTTTTTCTTATTTTGTTCATTCTTTATATTCTAGTAGAAAGATAAGAATTGAATTATGGAATTCTCTTCTGCGCTCCTATACGCCCTCTGTGCAGTGACCAGAGGTCCGCCATCTAACCGAAGCTATTGCATTGTTTGCCCGCCTTTCTGATCTCATTCGTATTCCAATCTTCAGTCTTCTTTCTTACAACTATCTTTTTGAAGCAGATAGTTCACAGTGCTTATTCTATAGATACTGTAAAAGCCACCTCATGTTTCCACTCTATTTTCATTACGAAGATGTATCACGTCAGGATCCGTTGCTCAAACCGAATCACGCCAACGTTATGGAAGTTCCTGGATTGTGTGAAATAAGAGTAGTACCAAAGGCACCTTATGATTTCATAATCAAAAATGGAAAATTGGCTATGGAGATTCCATGCGGTCAGAAATTCATACAGACACAAAGGGGTTCGACAGGAAAGTCGTTTCGATCCAATCCATTCTTGGGGTCAAATAAAGACAAAAAAGGATATGTCAGTGACCTAGCACGACAAAGCACTCTCCGAGGGCATGGAATGTCTAATTTTTCGGTCAGAATCTCGACAGTAATGTCTCTCTTAGATTCTCCGGTCGAAATACGGGAAAACTCCATTCAATTCTCGATGGAAACGGAGTTTTGCGAATTCTCCCCAGAACTGGAAGATCATTTCGAGATCCTCGAACATATTCGAGGGTTCAATGTGACTATTGTCACTTCGGCCAACACACAAGATGAGACTTTACCACCGTGGAGCGGCTTTTTTCAAAAAGATGAGGGGGAAAGTCAGTAAGATGTCGGAGAAGCGAAATATACGAGATCACAAACGTAGATTGCTCGCGGCTAAGACGAAAGCTTTATAAAGCCTTTTGTAAAGATCCTCCTAGTGATATGCGGGACAAACATCGTTATAAGTTGTCCAAGTTGCCAAAAAAGAGTTCCTTTGCACGAGTAAGAAACCGATGTATTTTCACGGGTCGCCCTCGTTCCGTATATGAGTTCTTTCGAATTTCTCGTATCGTTTTTCGTGGATTAGCATCTCGAGGTCCTTTGATGGGCATAAAGAAATCGTCTTGGTAGCAACCACCAAACCAATAGAACAAGGCTTAGCTCTGCAGCTGGTCCATAAGCAAGGTAAGTAGGTCAATTACCGGCCGGCTCCGGACCGAAAAGACCTAACGGAGTAATCCCTTATCTCGGATCGGAGATGCTAACGGGGCTGGGGGACCTCTCTACCGCCCGTGTCTATCTCCTGTCAAGTATGCTCCCCAGACATAGACTACGTACAGGGTGGTAATCTTGGAAAGATAGAATATCACCGCGTAAACATAACATTAAGTTACGAATGTAACTCCCGAGGGGTCGACCACTATTCTAAATATAGTAAGGCGGAGAACTGTTGTTCATTGGAGCGCCGGAGTGCGGAGGTTGTTCCCATCATTGAAGTCAGAGTGTGGGACTGAGCCCTTCGAATGATAAAGAAAAAAAAGTGCTTAGTTTCGTTGGAAAAACCAACGCACATCATATTGACTTTCTCTCGCCCTACTTCTAAAGTAAAGATAGATAGAAAGGGTTGGAGAGAATGACTTTCTGAAATTCTCTCCTTTCTAAAGCTGCGCAAGGTGGCCCCCCCAGAACAAAACCCCACCCTTTCCCCCTTTAATGAAAGACCCTCGCCCCGCTTCCTATTCATTTGTGGGTCGGGACCCGAGGGCCTTTTTTTTTCTCAACAGGTGATTTCAAGAATCAACCAACCGAAAAATCCGTAGCCCAGGTGACTCACAGCCTCCCTCTCGCCTAAATGAAATGGGATGAATCAAATCAATAAGCTTTTTGATTGATTCAGGGCGCAGCGAAGCCAAATTCAATCAAGGCAAGGGGGGCTTACTTTTCCTGACACTGAGTCATCCTATTCAAATTTAGCTATGCTAATGGAACAGGAAAAGTTTTCAGATGATATGGACCCCAAGAGATGATCGAGAACCTCCAATTGCTTAGGGGTCGCACTCTGTCCCGCTTGGTGGACGAAATCTTCTCTCCTTTTAGTTTTCTTTCTCCCACACGCCTTTGCCCTCTTTCACCGAAGAGGAAAGAAAATCTTCCAAGCGGACAGAGACCTAAATTTCCATTAGATTCATTCCTAAGCTTGCTTTGTTCCAGCAAGATGATCAGTCCGAGAGGGCTGGAGAGAAAGCGGTAAAAACCTCTCTGATTCGGTCACCGAGCAGTCGGACGACTTTTCAGTAAGCCAGGATGACCCCTTCGACGCTTCTTTCGCTGTATACCCCCTCCATCCTTCGGAGGTGGAAGAAAGGGTACTATATATATTATATATATATAGTCAGTAGGGCCCCAGAACGCTAAATAAAAAGGTGGGGGAACAAGAGTTGTCACGATAGGAAAGAGAAATGACTATAAGGAACCAACGATTCTCTCTTCTTAAACAACCTATATCCTCCACACTTAATCAGCATTTGATAGATTATCCAACCCCGAGCAATCTTAGTTATTGGTGGGGGTTCGGTCCGTTAGCTGGTATTTGTTTAGTCATTCAGATAGTGACTGGCGTTTTTTTAGCTATGCATCACACACCTCATGTGGATCTAGCTTTCAACAGCGTAGAACACATTATGAGAGATGTTGAAGGGGGCTGGTTGCTCCGTTATATGCATGCTAATGGGGCAAGTATGTTTCTCATTGTGGTTCACCTTCATATTTTTCGCGGTCTATATCATGCGAGTTATAGCAGTCCTAGGGAATTTGTTCGGTGTCTCGGAGTTGTAATATTCCTATTAATGATTGTGACAGCTTTTATAGGATACGTACTACCTTGGGGTCAGATGAGCTTTTGGGGAGCTACAGTAATTACAAGCTTAGCTAGCGCCATACCTGTAGTAGGAGATACCATAGTGACTTGGCTTTGGGGTGGTTTCTCCGTGGACAATGCCACCTTAAATCGTTTTTTTAGTCTTCATCATTTACTCCCCTTTATTTTAGTAGGCGCCAGTCTTCTTCATCTGGCTGCATTGCATCAATATGGATCAAATAATCCATTGGGTGTACATTCAGAGATGGATAAAATTGCTTTTTACCCTTATTTTTATGTAAAGGATCTAGTAGGTTGGGTAGCTTTTGCTATCTTTTTTTCCATTTGGATTTTTTATGCTCCTAATGTTTTGGGGCATCCCGACAATTATATACCTGCTAATCCGATGCCCACCCCGCCTCATATTGTGCCGGAATGGTATTTCCTACCGATCCATGCCATTCTTCGTAGTATACCTGACAAATCGGGAGGTGTAGCCGCAATAGCACCAGTTTTTATATGTCTGTTAGCTTTACCTTTTTTTAAAAGTATGTATGTGCGTAGTTCAAGTTTTCGCCCGATTCACCAAGGAATCTTTTGGTTGCTTTTGGCGGATTGCTTACTACTAGGTTGGATCGGATGTCAACCTGTGGAGGCACCATTTGTTACTATTGGACAAATTTCTCCTTTTGTTTTCTTCTTGTTCTTTGCCATAACGCCCATTCCGGGACGAGTTGGAAAAGGAATTCCTAATTCTTACACGGATGAGACTGATCACACCTGATCAGTGAAAAATTCTGACACCAATCATTTACAAGTGAGTATTACACCAAGAATTGACAAGCGGATGAGTTTTCTAGTTGGCTATGTTGATATAGCTTAGATAGGGAAAAGATACTCCTTTTCGTATGCTCGGCAGGTAAGTTTAGTACTAGCGCATCAGAAAGATAGGCCAGGATGCTACGGTAGGACGCAAGGGGTTTGGCATATAGTCTCCGTGGATTTGACAAATGTTGCAGCGTTTAACATAGTCCATACAATTCTGGACCATTGTAGGCCAGTAGTACCCTATCTGTTTGAGCTTAACTCGCATCTTTGGCCCAGACCGGTGGGCACCACACACCCCTGAATGTACTTCGTACATGGCTTGCCTTGCTTCATCACTAGACAAACATCTCAGCCACAGCATAAGACTTTTTGTATAAAGTTTCGTTTAAATACACATACTGGGGCAACCTCCTTCGAAGCTGGGTTCCTTTGTGGCTTTCTTCTGGCCATCTGCCGTGCTTAAAGTAGTTAATAAAATAATGTCTCCAATCTTCAATAGATACTTCCATGCAGGGAGCCATTTCCACTATGGTGACAGCGTTGCAATCCTGGAGTTGTTCTTTCCGGCCTGGAAAAAGGACCCTGTCATGTATAATGACTTATGTTCTGCCACCAGGGGGGCTGCTAGAGCGGCTACTAACTTGGCGAATGCGTCTGCTTTGTCGTTCTTTTTCTTTTGTACGTGGCAGAATTCGAGTAGCTCGAACTCTTTCATGAGCTCCATAGCCATGGCGTGGTAGGGCAACAATTCTGGTTTGCATACTTCAAATGTACCCTAGAGTTGGCGAATGATTAACTGCGAATTCCCATAGGATCATGAGGACCTTTATACCAATTTGGTTGACTACCAGGAGGCCGGCAATGAGCGCTTCGTACTCAGCTTCATTGTTTGAACAGCCTTTCAGTAAGGCAAAGGAGAAATGTATAACGATATTATTATAGAAGAAAGAAAGAATCCATCTCTACGCAGAAAGATCTATGCTAGGATGACAGCGCTATCCTGATGAAGCCGTATGACACCTTTTCTTTATTTAATCGAAATTGGCTTGGTCTTATTTGAGCCGAGGGTGGAGTGCTTAATAAGTAAGTCCAGTATGCCAGAACCAGTAATATGGCAAGCAAGAGCTAATGTTTTGCTTGCCATATAATATATATAAGCAGAGGAAGCAGCTTAGCCTTTCCTTTCAGTAAATGAAGAAGCTTTTAAGCTAAGCTATTTACGGAACAAAATGAAAGTCAATAAAGTCAATACCAGTGCCATCCTACTCTGATAGTAAGAGAGGAAGCCCTTAAGGACTATCCATAAACGCCGGTGGAACCCTCCTCAGGGAAACAACACTCTTTCAATCAAGACCAGTGCAGGCTACTCCTGTAAGCAAGGGCTAATATGTCATGTCAGTTCATTTGTACTAATAGCGCTTATTCCGCCCTTAGCCTTCTATGCCTAGTGTCTTTGGAAAGTCAACCAGAAAGAACCCTATCCATCAATTTCCAATTCTTAATTCTACGGCCAGTTTTAAGGCACTTGAAAAGTTTTCCTAGGGTGACAAAATAAGTTTTATTAAAGGGAAAGTTTGTTTGAAGCTGGGTTTTCAGTTTCATCATAGAATTGAGGCTAATGGCTACTCGGGTGGTATTTGGGCTCTATGGAAAGGAGTGAATTTTTCCGTGTCAGTGGAGGAAAGAAATTCTCAGTTTCTGCACATGAGTATTAGTGACACGAAGGGTATGAAGTGATGGCTTAACCGCGGAAGGTATTATACTCAAGATGGAATGAGAGCCAAGTGCTTTTTCTCATAGCAGTGGGAGGGTGTCCTCAATACAAGACAAGCACAGGAAACTTATTTTAAGAAAGTGGGAGCCGAGTGCTTCGTTTACTCAACTCGTAAAGGCAAAGAACCTCACTCTCTCGATCGGGAAAAGATCAATTGTGGTGGTGGCATTGGGGGCCAAAAACGACGGAAGAGGTGTCATAAGTAAGCGATACCTGGTGAACCGGGCGTACTCTTCAAAAGACAACTCAATAGGAAGATGAAAAAAAGGTGTTGGCATACCATTTATATGCTCCCCGAATCGGATTCATGGCTAAAGGAATGCTTGCTGGCTAGCACTTTATCTTAGACGTCTATCTCACTCTTTCTTTCACAGTGCCTATCTCGAGTGGCTAAAAAGCACCTTTAAAGACATCTTCAATAGCTCATGCCAACCGCTTCAAGTCTTCTTTTGCTGCCTATGGATCTGTCTTCTCTTGCAAGAGCCGATTTGTTCACAGACGATTTCTGAACACTTTCAAAAACTTTTTTAGATTCGAGCTATGCCCTGAGTGAGGTATAAAGGTTGAAAACCGTTAGCAAGGCTAGGCAACTTCTCGCTACTGTTCTTGTTCGAAAATGCCCTCTTGTTCTTGCTGCTTGGGTCTCCACCGGTTGGCTAGACACAGGCTCTTAGGCAGCTATTGACTCAGCTGGGGCACTGACTTTCGGACAAGAATAAAATGGCCAACTCGGAATAGAAATAGCCCCATTTCTTTATATTTGGCCCTAGTCAGTTGCACATTCATAGGCTCTTAGATGGGCTTCTTTGCCACGTGAATCAGAAAAGGCTGGACTGATTGATTGCCTACTTAGTAAGTAAGGGAAGGCAATGCCCAATATATATCATATCCTTCTCACTTGAGAGATGCGATTCATAGTAAGTCAAGGAACTTCTTAACCATAAATCCGAGCTTATGGGATTGATATTACATCACATGGTAATTGGTTTCAAAGGCTAGATGCTGCAAGTGAATCAAAAGAAGAGGTTTCACATTCATCTCTAGAGGGGCAAGGGCTTAGACGAGACCTAGCATCTCTCAGCTCAGATTCGGCATATCCGGTCTTAGCAAGACAGTGTTCGAGGGTTGTTAAGGAACTTCTTGCCCTAAGGGTTAATGTCCGAGACGGGAGTCTAGGGGAATAGGTTTTCCGGACTAGTTATCTTTCCTAGCTCTTTTTTTAGCTGCCCCCTTTCTTCCTCTAAAACCAGAGTCGAAAATAGAGGATAAGAGCAAAACCTCAACGTATCCATAAGACCCCCACTAACTCTCGACATGAGGAGACATTGCCTTCCCCCGCCCAATGACACAAGCCATCAGCAAGGTTGGGGCCCTCCCTCTGCTCTGGTATCTCCTCCGGGGGCTAGGTCTCCTGGCTGTCTGTATTAGAGAAATCCGGACATCCGCTCGAAAGGAATGCTTGGCTGCTTTTTTTATTGGAATGATAGGAAGAACAACCCCGGAAATCTCTCTCAACACAAAGAGAGTTCTCGGGGCGGCGTGTAATCTCTACATTTCGAAAATCACTCGGGAAGAATAGGTCGAAAAAAGGAACACTCTTTTTCCTATCCCCTATTTCCAGACCCAACTCCCGAAAGAAAGATGCAATCTCCACGCTGCCCTCTATACCCGGTACCTAACCCAACCTTAAAAAGAACCATTCGCGAATACTTTTCCTTTTATCTTTAAATACCGAAGGCAGTATTCCAACCTAAAGTACAAAGGACATACCCTTTTTCTTGACTTTCCTGTTACAAGAAGGACGTCTACTTTATGAAGCTAATAAGGAGACTTCTTTTTTCTTTATTTCTCGAATGAGTTTGTAAATGGTACGAGCCTTACTCTATTGCTTTCGGAATAGCGTCTCGGGAAACTCCCCACATAGTCTTCTGCCTAGGCTGCTTAAAAGAGACCGTATAGTAGCTTCCTTCGGGTGGTTTAAGGCGACTAGCAGACTAGGTCGTGCTCCAATAATGGACACTGACTACGCTGTGGATTGTCTCCCCGGCTCAATGGAAAGACAACCCCGTTCTACACTTCATCAAGACGAAAATCATGCCTTGTCTATCCCTACAAATAACATTTGCCTTTTCCTCAGCCGACCAGCAAAACAACGAATTCCACCGCAGATAGCCTTTTGCTAGCACATGCTGAAAAGAACAAGTACGTACCCGTCTCGTGCTTGACTCTATCTGTAAGACTGGTGTGTGCAGCCACTTAGTGAGGAGAAAGATGTTCCCGGAAAAGACAAAGGCTTCTTTTATTGGCCAGATTCCACTTCCCGTGAGAAAGAGCATGAAAGGAAAGGGTGGAAGTTAGCTTCGGCTACGACCGACTGAAACTCTGATCCCGGATCTCACTGAGTTAGGGGAACTACCACCCCTTATTATGGACGAGTAGGCTACCATCGGGTAGGGGCTGCTCGTGACTGAATCTGCCCCTGTCTCTGGGGCAAACTGATCCGACTAAGGATTCTACTTACTTTAGGAGAAAAGCTCTTTCTATGGCCAATTTGATGTATGCAGAATGTGACTTTCAACATCCTCATATAGAATAAGAAAAGGGTTGGTGTAACTAACTGCGAAAAAGCGTCTATCGGCTCAGTCAACTTCGTCGACCCCTCTCGAATCTTTCTCTGGAGTGGGTAGCGGCTTAGCAGAGACTATTGGGAAAGAGACAGCGAACGGAGGGCAACCGACTGTTGGGAAGGCTTGTGGGATACAGCAGGGGAAAGACCTATTTGATATGAAGTCACCCTAGGGCCAAGTCCAAGGAAGAGTTGTTATAGGCTAGCTTTATGTTGGGCCGAAAGGAGAGGATTGAACTCAGTCTTGGGCCGACTTGCGCGTGTGGTGTTCTTTAAGGCGAAAAACAAAAAGAAGAGAATATATATAGTAGTTTCCGTAATAGCCTCTGTATTTGCTACTGATCTGATTCCTTTCATTTGTGGTTTCAAAGAAAAGAAGCATCTTGAGAGCAGCTTGGCCCTTTCTCAACAGAGGGAGAGCTTTCATTCATTGTACGAGTTCATTCAGTAGTTAGCAATTAGCCAATCGCTGAACAAGAAATGGAATTTTCTCTTTTTTTCTTTGATGTGAAACAACCTCTACAAAGTCTTGGTTCAGCTCCCCAACAGGGCGAGCCCTTTCTACTTCAATTTTGGTTCCTTGGCCGGATGCATGTAGTTTTCCGAGCTGCTGTCTCATCTGGTACTCGAACCCGAATCGGTGAGGTATGGGCTGCAGAACCCGTATTTGTTCCTCCTTTCCCGCTACTCTAAAAAAGTACGCACGTGCGGGTATTAAGTTCCTCTTTCGGATCCGCTTTTTGAAGATCTGCTTTCAGTCTTAGTCTAGTACTGGTAGATAGACTTTACAACCCTCACCTCTTTCTGATGGGACTACTCTACTAAGGGTAATCACAGAACAGGCGTAAAAGAGAGGTTTTATTCCTTTGCCGCCATGCCCTTGAGATCTGCTACAGACGTAGGTAAAAGAGAGATCAATACGGACTGAAAATAGTGGAGACTGAACCCTCTACGGAGATGATAGAAGATATAAACCGCTCAATCGATACGATAGAAGAGGAGCTCCGAAGGTTCCTCTCTTCACTCTTTTCGGATGATAAGTCGAGCTAACCTATTCATAAGTCTCACTAGCCGTACGGTCTTGAGTGCCGGGACCTTAACCATATGATTCTGATCTACGATAGGGGTATTCCCAGTGGTATGTTTATTTCATTTTCCGGAATGCTTCACCCAGGCCTTCAAATGTAGATTCTTCCAAAGATAGACTGACTAATAGGTCTGTTCGGATTCGGATTGGAGGTCTTGAAAGAAAGAAACTGGTCATTGCTTTACTAATAGCTATTAGTAAAGGGCAGAAAACCAAAACAAGAGATAGAGCTGGGGACAACTTTGTTACTTTTTCACTTCGGAGGACAGGGAAATAAGAGAGGTTTGGGGGAGATACACTAGGGACCATATCGTTGAGATCGCGGCTCTAAAGAAGAAGAAGAAAGGGAACCCTTTCGTCGCAGTGAACGAACAAGTTCATCCTGTGGTCCGTTCATCCCCTAAAAGAGTCAATCTAGTCGATTCGGCCGAAGTAGATGCTTTTCCTGCAGATAGACGCCCTGAGATCACTGAATCATTGCCCAGGTCGGAAGAGCTTTACATTTTTGCTAAGTTAAGAGTCATTTATCTTTTTCTTAGCTATTGTAATTTTCTGTCATTTTCCTTCTGGATTGCCCCTTTTTAGTTACGGAAACCTTAGGCAAAGAGCTTTTCTGAGTTGTCACATCAAACAAGAGCAAAAGTTCATTTCAAAGGCGGAAAATCGAAGATTACAAGCTTGCGCCTCTTTTCATTCTACTTCTATTTTCTGGAAATAAGGAGTGCTACCGCACACATTTAGGGCACCCCTCATCCTTTACTTGGACTATAAGAAGTCGGAATGTAAATTCAGCCAAGTGGGGCGGGTAATCCGAGTTTACGAGAGTTGGGGCGCGTAGAAAAATAGATCTGATGAGCCTCTGAATCAAAAGGCAACGGATAGGCCGTTTGAAGGCCGCTAAACGATCGATACGATGTTTAGGGCTGAGATCGGAATCGAGAAAGGAGGTTTTCTTGGTCAGACTGTGGGTGGGGCACTTTCACAAAAGACTGATCCTATTCCTCTTCCTCAACGCCGGATGCATTGAATTGAAACAAAATCCTGTTTATTTAAATTCAAGTAGAAGTAGTTTCTTTGACTGCTTATCCAGTAGCTGGTGAGACGAGTCAAAGTTGTTCGTGCTGTTCAAATAGCTCTAGTTCTTTTTCCTTTTCTTTCTTAACTTCGTCATCCTCATCAGAATCATGTTCCTCAGAAATGTGGAAGACTTTTTTATCATCTTCGAACATGTGACTATCTTGCTCGGGTACCTCAACCTTCTCGTCACACCCTAAGCCCGGCCGCCTAAAGACCTTTCCGCATTCTGGATCTTCAAAGAGAGCTCTCTTTTGTGCTGGAGAATACATGGCGTCAAACGGTGCTAACATTCCTCTTCCATTGTACAACCCTTGGGCTTCCTCAATTGAGTATCCCATTGCTTGCATCATTCGAAGAGCTTTCGAATCGTATATCTTAAGCCCCTTTCTATTAGTAAAGCTCCTTTGTGTCAGCTAACTTCCCATCTCCTTTAGCTCTTGGTTTTGGCCCAAGCATTTCCAAGTGATGCATCCGGATGGTTTTAGGATGATGATCATGTTTCGGGGGGATGAGGAATTTTTGAAGTTCTTTTTATTTTTTTGCATTAAAGTACGCTCAATCCACTTATCTCCCTTTTGAATATGGCCCTATCGACTCAGATATCCCCCCCTATCCTTTAAAGCGAAGTGGAACTCTCATCTTGAATTGGCATAAGGGCTGGCTCACCATCCTTCCTGTGACTTTTTGGGACGAAACGGAAAGCAGGCTTTTTGGGGGCCTTCTTCGTATCAGGAGTTTTTTGCTTAATCTTCAACTTTTCGAACTTCTTCACCTATTTCATAGCCTCTCTTCTGATGGCATCATAGGGGTCGATTTGTCGTCTGAGGTCGAAATCTCTTTCTCTTTGAGCTTTGTAGCATTTATTTCATCTTCGGAAAAAAAATATTTAGCAGATGCGTAATGCGCTTTTGCTTCGCAAAAAGGATTCGCATCTGCTTTCACCCTCTTCTGCTCACCACCTTTGGTTTACTTGAAACATTGGTGATAGGTAGAAGGGACGACACAATTATCATGCATCCAAGGCCGCCCAAGTAGAACATTGTTTGATGTTTCCGCATCAATGACATAAAGGAAAAATTGTACCACTCCTCGATCTTTAATTCAAACCGTACAATGCCCGGAGACCTCTGCCTACTTTTGTTAAATCCTTGGATAAGTAGATTGTTTGGGGCCAATCGATGAATAGCAATCCCGAGACGTTTTAGCATTCTAAAAGGTAGGAGATTAACAGCCGATCCCCCATCTATCATGATTCTTGTTATTTCCAATCCATTAAGGTATCCTGAAATGAACAAAGGCCTGTTATGCAACATGAGTCCTGGTTGCAAGTAATCGTCCGTAAACGTGATCAAAGCCAAACACTCGGAAAAAGTTGGTTCACTACTTCTCATCTCAACTTGGTTAACTTCAAAAAAAACTCCTCTGGGTTCGTTAATGCGTATACTAGGCACATCCAACGTTCTGCAGACATCTTCAATGCATCGTATACGCTGAGAAGTGCAGGAATCTTTTTGAGATGAGCTAATATGTCATAGCGAACATGTTGTCCATTAGCCGCTAATGTTTGACCAGCAAGCATTCGTGGTCTCCCTCGTTGGGTAACTGCGTTTTGGCTCTATAGGATGCCCCCAGCACTTCGGTCTATAGGGATGCCCCCCAGGGTTTTGATTTTGCGATAGACCATGATCCTGGACGGGACTTTCAGGATTTGGGGATGATCTATTCTTAGACTGAGACAACTCTTGCACAAGATTTTTACCATAATTCGGAACGGGAGGTAATTTCTTGCCAGATCGTAACTCCGTCTGGTTTACTTGGGTTATAAAGAAATCTGAACCATCTGGCATGATAAGACTAGACTCTACCTTAAAAAAATTCATCAACTTTATAGGTCCGGCCGTCAAATGCTGCACTCTCCACATCCCCTGAGACTGAAGAAGTATGAGAACCGTCGGTGTTGTTCAGATTGGAAGTCCCAATCATCATCGGAATCACTCCATTCATGATTTGGAATATTCCATCCTTGAGGGGGCTTTCTTGCTCCGAACTCTTTTAGAAAAGCTACCACCATAGCTCCCCATGTCGGTATGGATCCCCAGGCGAAGTTATCATACCAAATAAGGGTTCTTCCCATAAGCGAGTAACAAAATTGTTTGCAACAGAGAGCCTCGACAGCAGCTCTTACCCCACACTCTTGTTGAAAATAGACCAAATATAAGCCAATGCGTCATCTCCGGCATTAAACCGGAAAAAAGTTAGGGATTTGGTATTCATTCAGGGGGATATGGGACATGTTCCATCCATTCTGGATAAGGAGCTATGTGTTTCGAATTCAACATAAGTGGGACTTTCAAGGCTTGTGGAATCAACAAAAATTTCTCAACAAAAGAATAGCAAATGGAGACTTCGTCAAATTCATCTTGGTTTTCAGCATCTTCAGGCTTATTGACTTCATCTTCCCTTTGTCCCTTTCTATCCCTAAGAGCTCTTCTTCTTCCTGACCATTTTCGATGTATTCAACATTTCTAATCTGAATTCTTCCGTGGTTCCCTTCTAAAAAATATCTATAGAAGAATCTTCTTAGAAATGCTGTGACCATAGCATCCCAAGTAGGAATGGTTTTATGGCGTTAGCCATGCATGTAAGAGCAGCACCTGTCAATGATAATGGAAATTGACGAAGGCACAAAGCCTCACTTCTGGCTCTATCTCCACATCTTTGAAGGAAGAGTACCAAATGTTCGTATGGCTTTCCTTCTCCGTCGTACCGGGAATTAAATATCCTGGTGGATAAGATTGTTAACCCAATAAGAAAATAGGTAACCGTACTTAAAGAGAGGAAAAGCAGGCCTTGTTTGGGTCTCTGGAGTTCAAGAGTTGGTCGGAATCTGATTCTTGTGCATCGTTGGATGTATCCTGAGATGAAGTGGCCTGTCTATCTCTCATTTTTCATCCACACCCTTAGCTACCCTCCTCTATAAAGGCACCACCTCTTTATTGTCAACTTCTTAAGGCAATTCCCCCATTGCTTCCTTTGTCACAAGTTCTACGGAATCATCAGTAACTTAGACACGAAATCCATATACTCACTAGGTGAGTCTGAGTTCCTTTGCTCTTTCTTTGGTCTTTGCCCCCTGCCTATTTTCTTCGGATCGTTCTGACGATGCTTATTCTTTTCTTTTTGATATAACCTCGTCTCAAGGGCCGCCTGCATAGCAATCAATCGTCGTTGGCGCTTCCCGGCTAACACGAGTGCTCCGTTCTCCTTGAATATATTTTTCATAATATTTTGAGCCTCTGAAATGGCTCTTCCGGTGCTAGAACTAGAATAGGCTATGCTTGGCGAGATCTCAGCTATCGGGCAAAGAATATCTCCAACTATTACAAATACCGGATTTGAGGTGACCACAGGTTGCTTAGGAGGGTCTATTTCAATGACACCATCATTTAATGACTTTTGGATCTGATCTTTAAGAATCCAACAATCGTCTATCGGATGACTATTAACCCGATGGAATTTGAAGTCTTTTTGATCTCCTACTCGTCCCACCTCATCCGGTTTCTTAGTTTCGGGAAGCTCGATCAACCCTTGCTCTAGTAAACCTTTCGAGCCAAGCCCCTTCATTATTATTAGTAAGATAGGTTGCTGTTGCTTTCTGAAAGTCAAGTTTCTCGGCTTTACTTTAGTTTTCAATAAGGGGCGCGTTAGCGCTTTACTAATATAAAAAGGGCTTTTTCAGCTGGATCCAGAACGAATAGGAGATCTATCAGTACGCCATCCGCTCCATATCTTTCGTAGTTTAGAAACTCGTCCGTCCATGGGACACCTTTCGTAGTGAGGGAACTCCTCTGTTTTTAGCTTGACGAGCGACTTTAGTTTCCGAAAAACGCATAACCCCGGGATTTTCGTAAAAGAGAGTCGAGTGACAAGGGACTTGAGTGACTCACCCTAATCAATAAGCGGGAGAGGGGCGAAGAAACTCGATCGGCTACTAGAGACGAGCAAGGGCCGAGGACGCACTCGACAAGCAGACGAGGGACGAGTGGTAGGAGCCGACAAATAGTAGTGCCGGTTCAGTGAAGTAAAGTCTTTACGTCTATAAGGGCTCCCTGACGATTCCGAACCTTCCAAAAGTGATGGGTATGTGTTGTTTCTTGGCACTCTCTTTCTTTGTTATGCCAACCTAAAAAGAGGTAGGGATACGGAGCTTGACTTGAAAACAAACACCCCCTATCACAACAAGGCAGATAGGGCACTTTTTTTTTGCCTTCCTTAAGTCCAGGATACGAAAAGAATTCCTCCCCACTAAAAAGAGCGATTGAGAGTGGATTTCGGGTTCGATAGTGTCGAGAAGGTATTAGCCACCGGCGACCGTACTTTCGTAAAAGCACCATTGGGCGGTGGTTCCTCTCTTTTCTCTTGAACCTCGACCAAAAAATCGATCTCGCCATCAGCTCGACTAAGAATTCAAAATCGAAAAAGTAAACTTCACTTTACTTAAGACGAAGGAACCGAGTGCCGAATTGAAATCTCAACAAAGAAATGAAAGCATAACTCTTTGCTCTTGTTGTCCTCTTACTCTTTTAGCCTGCCTTGTGGAGGTCTCGGGCGTCTACGGCAGATCCGATCAGTCTCGTGATGAAGAGAAGTCTTTTCCGATCTTCCACTAAGAAAGATATCGTCACGACAACTAAATTTGCCCGGTAAACTACTCGGGGCTCCCCATGGTTTAGTAAAAGGGAGGGGAGATTTTCTCTTCATCTGGGGGTTCATTTCATTCATTATGAACTAAAAAGTGTAAGGCTGATTAGTGAGGTCTTAAAAACTTCATACAAGAAATGATCAGCCATTCCATTTGTGCTTTCAGCAAGTAGGCGACGCGAATCTATGCTTTCTATGTTTTAATCGGATACCAATTGCTTGGATGCGTTTGAAAGCCAAGAGATGAATTGCAGAAAAAATGCTTTCTAGGTTTGTCTTGTGTCTCCGTAACAAATGGTCCATTTATTGATGGGCGAACGACGGGGATTGAACCCGCGCGTGGTGGATTCACAATCCACTGCCTTGATCCACTTGGCTACATCCGCCCCTACCCCCGGTTTCAGTCTCTATCTACGATCAGATCCTTTCTGAACCCCCCTATGACCGCTATCAAAGAGAAGCTTTTTCCTATACTATAGTTGCAAGTCTATTGTTGTGCTTTGGAATTAGGGGAAGCAAAGCTTCAACAAGTAACATTCTGGAAAAGCTTCAAACAAAGAGGTTGGGCTGTTCACTTCATTGATTTGACTTCACTTTACTTAAGATTAAAGAAACGGGGCCGGGCGGGCAGTGAAGGCTCGTTTAGTAGACAGCAAGCGAGCAGCAAGCACCTACTACTCCTATCAAAATGAAAAGCAGCAAGCGAAGCTTGAAGAAGGTAGCCCCTCTCAGAGAAAGCCATTGCGCGCTAGCCCCTTGTATAGGGTTCCAAACCTACGCACCCCTAAACTACAAGCTTTGAGAAGCCCCTGTTTTTTTTTATGGGATATTTGAAGAAGCCCCTTTAGATAGGCTAACGCGCCTTTACTAATATTCTAATAGAAGGCCCTTCTTTCTCAAAGTCAAGTTTCGCGCTTCTTACTTTAGAAAGATTGCAGGGGCGCTAACGCGACCTTCCTTCAGCTGGCTCCGCCCTATCTATTTATTCATCTCTTTTTTCAAATGGATATTTAGGGATCTCTCTTGTTCATAGATCTTGAAACCAGATCAATATCCATTTCTCAATATATCCATCTATCGATATTTAGATATAGATCTCTATCTCTGGATCTATCTCCATATCTAAATATGGAAGAACCAACACTTAAAGGGCGTAACCAACGGAAGGTTCTCACCCTGTCCCCGACATTGTTCTCCGACGATGTCCCCTGGGCGAAAGGGGCCACCATTCTCTTTCTTTCTTCAATCGTTCCGATCAGGACAAGTGGGCGTTTCGTCCTCCTATCTACGCAATTCTCTGTCTTCGTTTGTGATCATGTTGGGCGAAAGGTAGTTGTAGAGGAACGGCTGTGAAACGGCGATTCCCCCCTTTCCATTGAAGTAGGGGGGGCCTCCTTCCCCACCATTCCGGCCTATTATTTATTGATAGGGATTTTACCGATGCTGAAGGTAGCTTGTTGCTTACCAAGCCACCCACTTGAGAAGCTAGTCGCCAGAAAGAAGCGACGAGGAAGCGAAGCTGTCTACGAAGCTTTGCTTCCCCCGTAGTACTCGGCTTGTCGCTACTTTGATTCAAAAGGTAACCGACGGTTCCCGACTTTCTCCGGTTTCCGCAACCGTAACCATTTGTCACTCCGATTACTTCATCCAACAATTTTTTTTTTATTATTTCAATAGCTCTAAAAAAAAAGTAAAGGATAAGCTTGCATTCTAGAAGCGGTAGCTTCCCGCCTCCTTCATTCCTACTGCCCCCTTCGGTGAGAAGTTCCCTTCCCTTTTCTAAAATGCCTAATTGGTCTGCCTCAGCAAATGTAAAAAATGGAGCTGCCCGCTGTTTGGCTGACCCTCTTCTTCCCATGCGGGTTGGGTTGACCCAGAAGTCAAGAAAGAAGGAATGGAATCACTGGAGAGTCGTCTGCAGTTCACACTTGGGCAAAGACGACTTACTTTGGAAGCGGAACACGAACCGATTTCCGCTATTCTGGATTCTTATTGAGCGTAGCGAAATCAAGGTTTATGATAAAGTCAGCGAAGTTTCTATGGTGTTCTACCTTTGCGTAGTCTCGGTCCACAGTGGAAGGCTCCGCACCCGAGCCTCGTTAGACTCAGCGGAAGTTTAAGGTGTAAGTAAAGAGAATAGAAGAGATGAAGTCCGTCCCTTAGCCTAGTCTATATCTACAGCTGACGCAACTCCGTACTGACGCCTCACTACTACTTAATTAATTAATTAACGGCTAAGCGATTTCATAACCTAAGCTTTTCTTAATCAGCTGACCTTACAAAGTAAGCCCTTAGCCTCCCTTTCTTTATAGTTCGAAAAAGTGACTTCGTAACCTTAACGTACTTTCTTTCTTACTTTAGCATAGGCCTTCGACACTTCAAACGGGCGCTTCGCCCCGCCCCTATTTTTTTTTTTTTTGAATTAGAAAGAACGGGGCCTTACTTATTCTGTTCAGGGGGGGATGAAAGACAAAGAAAGAGATCAGGGGACTTTATGATCGGAGAAAGGAAAGGAGCGTGGTTGGTGTATCACTGGGTAGGTGGGGGAACCCGTAGGAAGGGGGGACGACCCGCCGAATTCACATCAGAAATCGCCAACATGAACACAAACGAAATCGTGAATTGCGTATAGAAAGAAAACGAACCACTTCTATTCTCGGAGCTGAGGTATATGAAGAATGGCTTTTTGGTCCCTTTCGTCCAGTGGTTAGGACATCGTCTTTTCATGTCGAAGACACGGGTTCGATTCCCGTAAGGGATAGGTACTCATTCTCGGCCGCTTTCAGTTAGTGTTCATTGCTGAGTGATCGCTCGCTATCTGGCTGAAAAAGGTGGTCCGGAAGCTTCCTCTCTCCCAGCAAGCAAGACGAGATCACCACTTCTCTCAGTAATGAACTTTCTTGAATTCTTTCTTAGCCTTAGATGTCTTTTCATAGATTTTCTAATTTCCGACAGACTCCATGCATGCGTTCTTTTTCTTCTCCTCTCAGCCATACATTTTTTTTTGCTTTTGGCCGTTTGTTTTTGTTAGGCATTGAACCTTACCGCTCCGTGGGGTGCTGAGTGGTGTCCTCTCTCCTCTAATACCTAAAAAAGAGTTCCGTCTATAGAGCTTAAAGCTTCAACCATGGCATGGCAGTAAGTTGGCCCAGTCTCTTGCCCAGCCTTCGCCTTCTTCAGTGGCCAAGTTGAAGCGTTCAACGGTTCTTCGGCCTACCCCCTTTCTTTTTCAAGGTTGAGCTTGTTCAATTGAAGCTAATGCTATGCTGTCCTTCCCTTGTTCAAGAGAAAGCGAGGACTTTTTTTTAGCTACTGGCCTAAACAAAAGAGATTAGCCTCTTGATCGATCGATTGATTGGATCGAAGTACTTCAACGGATCCATCCTAGAGATAATGATAACCTGGTAAGCTAGCATGTAATGACGTAACTTCTTCGTAACCCATACCAATGCCAAGCAAGTCTTCTCAATCGCAGAAGAATTCTCCTCATAAGCCAACATCCTCTTACTTAACTTAAATAGTAAACAGCCCTCTCGATTCCCTCGTCATCCATCTGTGCTAACATACAGCCCATTGCCGCTTCTATAACAGACAAGTACAGTAACAGAGGCTTTCCTGGTCGCGTCGGGACCAAAACAAAAACAGGCGGGTTCATCAAACATTCTTTGATCTGCTCGAACGCTTGCTGACACTTCTCATCCCACTTCCTGCCTTTATCCTCCCAGGCCAGATCGGCATTAGGGAATTCATCCCTAAAGGAAGGGGGAAAGCGACTTCTTTTTTTGACTATGAAAGCCGGCAACAAAGCAAGGATAGTCGTAGACTACTTGCCCTATCTCTTAAAGCTTCACTAGCGAAAACTGTTAACTCTTTCATTTCTACGACCAACCGAGAGTCCCTGTGCTATGGCTCACGCCCGGAATAAGGTTTTTTCCTGATCTGCTTTAGCAAGGTTGTATTTTTCCTTGTTGAGCTTTAAAGTACTTATTGCAACTCGCGGTCACAGAAATAAGAAACTTCTCTTTGACTTCAGCACTTGAACTTCACTTTCCAACTTTATGGGAGTAGGGGCTTTCACTGGAACTGAAACTCTATCTTCTGTTCAACTCGGCTTCCTTAACTTAAAGACTTTGAGGGCTTACTTTGTAGGGCTTTCCACTCGCGCTGCCCGAAAGGAACTAGAATTAACCTTTTCTCTAAGCTAAGCTCGCCAGCCGTCAACCAAGCCAATCAAATCTGCCTCTTGCGCTCTTATATAATCTTTGGCCTCTCTCTGCTTCTCGACTTTACCGATCCTTCTTCCATTCCATAGTTGGACCTTCATGTGGAACTATTGTTGTTTTCACATTCCCCTCGCACCTTAGCGCTGCCTCTGGTTTTTCGTCTTGTGCAGCCCTTATTTGTCTTTTGTTCTTTGGCTTTGACTTTCCCCTTCCCCCCTCTTTTCAACATCTCTGATATGTTCTGCATTTTGTTCGCCCACTCTTCATTCAGGGTGGTTAGAACCAGGGGAGGATCTTCCACCTTTAAGGTCATAGCACCATCACCTGAATGCTTACTTTTACTGCTCTTCTCAGGTTCACCTCTTTTCTTAGGATTGGCTGCCCTGAGGTTCTTGTTTGGAGTCATTTGTTTATCACAGAACAAGTCCCCCTCAGTCACTGCCATAGTTGACCCAGTATCAACCCTCTCTTCCAGATCCTCGCTTCTATGGGCCAAATCACTCTCCTCGCTCGTTAAACTCGCACCTTGACTACACCCTTCTCGGCTTTGTTACCCAGACACTCATCCTGAGCAATCTCTTCCGGTTCCGCAGTGTCCAGATCTGGCATCTTTGCCTCTTCTTGTTCAGGGTCCTCTAGAACCGCAAAACGGTTCGGGCTGACTAGGTCTAGTTGGGTCATTCCACTAGCACAACTAGTGTCCAGCTCCCCCCCTTTGCCATTGTCACTACTGGTACCTGACCCCGTCGGCTCGACATTTTTGCAAACACCGACCCTTACTCAATAGGGCAATGAAAAGAGGAGAACGAGGACAGCTGACTACCACTAAAAGTCAGACTACGAGTACACATTGTATGATTGAAAACTGCCGCTGCGTACTACCTGGTGCTTGCAGGTCTGACTGGTGCCTTCTCTCCAACAGCTGCTTCAATCAATGTTAAGTCTGACTACGAGGCTTCTTAGCCCGCAGCTGACTACAACTTGAAAGACCGAACAGGAAATTCAAAGTCGTACTACAACAACTGTAAACATTCCCTCCCCGCTCTGACTTTGATCGACTTGCCCACACAGCGTCTTTTTTGAGAGAAGAGGTCAAGGGGCTAAGTGACTCTCGAAAGTCGTCTTTTGTATCGCATCAAGAGAAATGACATAGATAAGATCATTGCTTGAAGAGTTTCATTGTCGAATTGATCTCGGAATTGGATCCCAATAGTAGCTGCTGCCCAAAGGTGCTTTATGAAAGCCGGTCCACAGCAGTGAAAGTACGATTTATTTTGTCGATCGAACGAAAACCGCTTCTTGCTTTTTTTGCCTCTCTGGCTTGACTACTCTGCTTGCTTAACACAAGTGTGATTTAACCTTCACGGACTACTTGACTACCCTCCGGCTCGAAAGCAACAAGCAACGGATTGAGCTGCGCGAAAGCCGTTGCTCGTTAGCGCTTTAGTTTTCTTGCAGGTTACTAATAACATAACATAGAAAGGGCCTTTTCTCGCTTGTTTGATGAGACCCTAGTTGGCTTTCTTCAATCGGCAAAAACAAGGGATGGATCGGAAGTCTGAGTTGGCTTTAAGAGATGGGGACTCCAGCGGTAAGAAAGAGTCACTAAGTAAATCAATCGGTGGATCACACACACTTGTTAGAGACAGAGACAGGGGCACGCCTGACTATTTAGAAAGTATACAAGTGTTGAAAGAGTGAAGTCTGGGGACAACGGTAAACGTGAGGAATGGGATCTCCAAAGCTACCCGCCCTCAACAATAAGTTCGCAAGCAAGGGACATGCCGAACACCTACCTTTCCAACGTTGTCCAACGCGAGGACTTTTAATTGACGATGCGTTCCATCGTCAGCAAGCGGTGGCCGACAAGGCCCTTTTCCCTAAATATCTTGGGAAGCGAAGAGGACAGGTTTGAAACTCGTTCGGTAAGATTCTCCCGAAGGTAGGCATTTACCCAAGGCACTGATATTCTGAGTCTCTCAATTATACGTGGGAGTTGAACGTCTTATTCTTATGAGTGGCCTATGTGAATATAAGCCAGGAGCAAGGATTCCGGAAAGTGGAGTGAAAGCCGGCTCTAAACAGGATCCAAAAACGTTCAAATCCAGTTCCAATCTGGATAAAGTGCAGTTCAATCGTCGAAAGTGATATCTCTTTTAGTCCGGTCTTCTTTTCTCTTTTGAGTCAGGTTCTTAAGACAGGACAGGAAATCGGGTTTTCTGAAGAATCTCTCTTCCGGCCGTTAGTTCGAGATCGAAACTGGACCTGAAAGAGACTAGACTTCTAGTAACAGTAGGTGCGCCTTCAGTTGAGGAGAGCTGTTCACAAGCAGTGGTTATGAGCTCTTTCTTGTTTCGGTTCAGAAGAGGCTACGCACCTTCAGTTGCACTAGTGGATTGAATAACCTTTTTTTTTAGTGCCAACAAAGTGCATGTGTTGTTGGTTAATAAAAACACGAATTTCGATAGGCTGGAGGACTGATACTATAAGTAGGACAAACGCCTTAAAAGAGAAATGAAAGGCATTTTTCCACTTATCCAAGGAATCTCTTTCTTGGCATTTGTATTTGAGAGAGAGAGCTATGCTTAGGTCAGTTTCTTTAGTAAACTTCTTTGGTAAGTCAGAAGTGAACTTTAGGGGCGTAAGCGGTAGTCCCGTATGAAATTCATAAAACATTCATATCTAGCACTTGAGGAGGTCAATCTTAAGTGTTGGAAGCTACTGCTAAGGTACTCCCCCTCATCTATAAAGGATAGGCAATTGAGAGAGAATAGGGCGATAGCCCGGTTTTGATTGAATAATCCTTTCCTGTGCTTGTATTGAGGTATACCGAAGATATGAGTAAAAGTAGGTAACAGAAGGGGAGGGATTGCTGTTTTTTATTAGTGAGGGCAAGCAGCTTATATTTTTTTGAAATAGTTTGGTAGGGCTTTAAAGAGTAGGCGGTTCGTATGTTTTTATGACCCTCAGAATAATAAGTAGGAGGATACGCAGAGCAAGAGCTCTTGAAGTCTACCGGGGCGCGCTTCTTCATTCATCCATTTAGGCCCTACTAGGAACACGTAGATCCAGGGAACCTGGCTCGGGAACAGCTTCTTACTAGTAGGGGCTAATCACAGTAAGAGAGTCCAATCTCTGAAATAGAGCTTAGTCTCTCCATAGTAGTATACTAGTAGAAGGCGTAGGTTATGACTTAATCCAATAGAGTCAGAACACCTTTATATCTAAAAGAAATGGTGCTCGATGAAACGATCCAGATTCCACACTATGCTGTGGGCTGGGGAGAGAGCTGCTCTGCGAAGCTGGGCGTTCAGTGTTCTTATGGAGGAACCATACTAGAAAGAAAATAGAAAAGGCCTTCAAAAAAGAGCGAGAGAGTGATGGGCAGCCTTAGTCTATATGTTGCTCGTAAGCCGCCAAGTACCAGTTTCGCAACAGTACTGGCGCAAAAGGATCGGTCCTTCACTTGCTGATCGTTCGCGAGTTGAACTCGCTCTCTTGCCACGCCTTTCACTCACTCGCTTGAGTCGGACTCAATCACTCGTTTGGAGGATCATTCGTTCTTCACTCTCTTGCCCCCGCAGGGAGCGCAGCAACCAAGGTGCATATTATCATATAGAAACAAGCAAGCGTAGCGAATCACATAGAGTTGCCCCTACCTGCCAGCGCGCGGATAGATAGGGCGGGCGAAGCGCGAAGGGGATGGATGTCTGAGCGGTTGAAAGAGTCGGTCTTGAAAACCGAAGTATTGATAGGAATACCGGGGGTTCGAATCCCTCTCCATCCGCGAAGTCATAAGTTCTCTCTTGCGTTATCTATAGATAAGAACGAATCGGATCGACTCGACTGATATGATAGATGGAATGGGTAGCTTGTGTTATGATTTAGTTAGGACTTTGTCTCCCTTTCGTTATCTTCTGCTCCCCTTGTATAGGTTGGGGAAGGGCCGGGTGGATTATTACCTTTGGGAGCTAAGTCGAAGATCTCGGTGGTCTTGTGAGTGGTTGATAAACTACGATTGCAGTTTTCTTTAGGAAGTCCCATAGCTGTGAGGCTTAACAGACAAAGAAAACGGTGGATACTTCCGGGTAGAAGGTGACGACCCTAATGAATCGACTATGAAGAGAAGGGGATTTGGTGTTGAAAAAGATTATCCCTATTCAGAACGACCGTCGTGGAAAGTGGACCCCGAATTTTGAAGGTCCGTACGTCGTTAAGAGAGCCTTTTCAGGGGGTGCCCTTATTTTGACCAACATGGATGGAGATGAACTACCAAACCCCGTGAACTCAGATGCTGTGAAAAAGTATTACGCTTGAAATCCGTGTATCTCAATCAGTTGAATTAATGAAAACGGTTTTATCCTTTTTCGCAACCCATTTTATTTTCAGAAAGACTGGGAGAGTCTCCTTCCGGAGGCATTCTCAGCAGGCTATTAGTTTAGCTCTGTAACATAGATACAAGAATCTGATTTTGGTGAAGCTGGAAAGGGCGTTTAATTGTCCCATAGGAAAGAAGGAATAAAGGGAAATAGCAAGAGCTCATTCGGATAAAAACCCGAAGAGGCGGTCTAGGTGAGAGCTAAAGCGTTGGGAAAAGGATACCTTGCCGAGTCGAAAAACCCGAAAAAAAAAGCGCTTCGACCAAACTTGAGAGGTCGGTGAAGCATCTCCTGGAGAACGAGTTCGATCTCCCATTGGTCTTTGGGAGCTAGCATATGGGGGCAAAGTTCGACACCACATGGGAAAAATCGACAGTAATCCTGGCACAAGCTGCGCTATACATCGTTAGTATCATCGCTGGAAGAAAAAGGAAGTTATTTTTTGATTATGTTACTGTTCGACTTTACATCCTTTGTATCTTTTGACATTCCTAACCATAACATCAAATAAACTCCATGAAAGTTTTTTTTGCATAATAAAATCGTGTTACTTTTTTTTTGCTCTGTCGCAACATCTAAAACATCGTGAATTCCCTTGCAAAACTCGTTTGTTCAATCACACGTGCACCTTAATCCTCATGTTTGTTATGTCAAATGAATATTGAAACAATGAAACAGGTGCAAGCCTTAGAAGCAGTTTTGAGAATCAATCACAGCAAAGAAAAACAAGAAAGCACAGATGATAAATATTGAAACCCTACGGTCGGGTAGGCGTGTCAGCAAAAGCTGTCGCACCCTCAAAAAAAAATCTGGACTCCAGTCCAGCGCGTTGGGATAAACTCATCAATAAAAGGGCACCGAGCCTCTCAGTATGTTCGTCAAGCTCCCCAGCAGAATAACATGGGCTTTTCAGTCCCATACAGTTGGGATGAACTCATTAACAGGATGTTCTTAAACCTTCCAGTGAGATCCGCATGAGGGGATGGTTCATTCGAGCTCTATCAGAGGAGTTATCGTCCGCTCATCGAGAGGATTTGTCTGAACCTGGAACGTTGTTCAAAAAACTTAATGGCCACCCTTCGAGATGTGGGGGAAAGGCAGAAAGGTTGGTTCTTCGATGACCCTTGGCATGGCATAGTTAAGATTGAACGAAGGGGGGAGTAGCGGACCTACGGAGACTTTCTTCTAATCCCAACTCACCCAATGAAGAAAGAAAGAACTCATACTGAGAACATTAATCCATGCATTGACCGAGTTAGACTAATCCGACAGATGAATGCCCTGATCAGCTCCTTACCTCGACTGGCACAGGACAGGCCAATAGAAATGGCAGCTCAACCTGAAAGCCTTACGGTGAGGCAGAGACAGACATCTATCTCGATTCCTCTGTTTGACCATTACCATCTTGCTTTTGAGACCGATCACTAGACCTCTCAAGCATTGTAGTTGCATCACATACGAAATAAGTGCCGACCCGCGCAAGTGAACGAGGAAGCTTACCATTCCGCCGTCGGTCAGTTATTCAGCTAGGCAGGGTATCAACGGTCTAACTACGAAATCTTGATATCAATGCCCGGACTTTCATCCCACACTATTTCTTCTTTCGTTTTAAGACCTAATAAGGAATTTCAAAATTCTTCTTCGAAAGCTTTTCAAATCACATAAGGCAGACCCGGTAACATTAGAGTTGATAAAGTGCGTGCCACACTATGACATCCAATAGCAGAGACAGAAATCAAGCTTGCATCTCCGTCTTGGCTAGAATCCTTCTTATCTTTCTCCTACAAGCCAATCATGCAGTCTAGCTCTACTTTACTACGATATATCTTGTTTTTGTTTTGTTCGATCACAAACAGTCAAACCAGCTACCGAAAGAGAGATATTCAATCCGTTACCATGACTGATAGGATGATCAAGCAAGGATGAAAAGCTACATGTTCCGCTTCTCCTGTTAGTTAGAGAGGAGCGGAGACCGCCCTATCTTTATCTTGTTGGTTCTTCTTCTTTCGAACCAACACCATGAAAGTCAGCCAACATTGACTGACTTTCAGGAGTGAAAGAGAGTTTGAGTTTTAAAAGAGAAGGAGAACGATTTCTTACCTTTCTGCTTTGCCCTTGCTTTAATGCGCCCGATTCCTTACCTTGAAAAAGGACGATTTGGCTTTGAAAGGAATTCCTCTCTTGCATTGCAGCTAAAGGAAGAATTGTTTTCGAATAAGCTGTTTGAAGGAATTGAATCCATAGTAGAACTACACCCATGCACAAAAGAGTTAATCCTTGAAGAGCAGGTATATTAGGCATAGAATCGGACGACGGAAGGAGCTCTTACTGCTCGAGAAGGAGCTGTGAGACTTATGTTCTCGCATCCGCAATCGAAAGGGCAGGGACTTCTTAGACGCCTGTTTGATATAAGGGCTTGTTTGCATAGGCTGCACATGAACTAAAAGGGCTTTCTGTTCAATAGGCGATAGGCCATTACCGGTCGTCAGCATTCAGAGCAGAGGTTTAGAATCGAGGAAAGGGATTTGTCCTAAGATAAGCCCTTTCCGCTTTTACAGGTACGGGTACTTTTGCCAATGCATCTGTGGCCCCGCCGGGTCAATCCCAGTTCGGAATAACCTCGGCATATCCAGTGTTAGCGACGAAGAAAAGGATGCCAGTTGCTATTGAATTCGCACCGCACCGAACACTTTCCTGACAGCGTCCGGCTTTGCTTGATTAGGGATTAGGCTTAGGGAAGGAAGAAGAAAGAGAAGATGCGCAGAAAAAGCTGCTTGAGAAGCTGTTAGGAGTTAGGAGGAATGCGCTCTTAAAGAAATGCCACTAGTAGTAAGAAAGAGGCTTAGCAATCATTCGAAAGTAAAGGACTTATGCTTAGTTAAGACTAACTTTCTTTTATTAAGCGGTAGGGAAATTCCTTTTTTCGGGAAGTCCAGACATGAATAAAGCAATGAAGGAAGCGTGGCGAATTCATTTAGATACCGAATCTACTGCCCTAGACTACACGGATCGAACGAGAAGAAAGTAGCCAATTCTCTCCCGAAAGGGAGTTGAAGTTCTCTGAGGGTTAATAGAAGACCTTTTTCTAGTCTTTTAGCCAAAGTTCTCCCTTATATTCCGTGTAAACCCCTGCCCTAGAAAGGGCTTTCTCCCTCAATCAAGGCTGTTCAGAAAGTCCTTAGGTTCGGTTAAATCTGGGATGGACGGCTTTGGCAGGCATGGATGAATTGCTTATAGTAAGGTAGAAGGGATGCGGGATAGGATAAAGATTCTTTCTTCTAAGCTTGAAAGCCGAATATCTCTTTTCTCTCCCGAAGCAACTGCCTAAGGAAAGAGGAAAAGCCTTGAATAGGCACTGGCATCTCCATCGAAGCTTTGGGACGAAGCTGTAGTGGATGTGAACTCTTTTCTAGGGTTTGCCATTCCGGTAAGAGAGTTAAGATAGTAAGCGTATGAAGAAGAGTTCATAGGCGGATCGAACTCCAAGCAAGGTGAAAAGCGGTAAGGCATTACCCTGTGGCATTCGACTTTCTTGCTATCCTCCCTGAAGGAAGGCTCAAAGGCAAGTCAGCGGTAAGGTATCTAGAATAGATAGATTCTCTCCGACAAAAAGACGATCTTTTCATGCTTGAAATTGAAAGAGAGAAGGAGCCCTATCAGTCCCCTAAAAACACGGTTTTCCCTAGTCTAATCGTGCCGCTTGAATCAAAGCTTCAATAAGCGCGGGTTCTTTCCCTTAGTGGATCTTGCTCTAGGGTGACTCAAGAGCTTCCCATTAGTAGTTCCACTTCCTGAAGAGTAGACATCCCGGAGCAGTTCTTGCTTCCCTAAGGCTTACCAGAGCTTCCCAGAGACCAGAGATCAATAGCTCCCTATGGAAAGGAAGCTACACTCACTACTACCAAAGATAGATAGGTTAGTAAAAGGTCGGACCCATGCTATAAAATGGAAGTTTTAACTGGGAGTCCTATTAATAAAAGGAACTTGGCATGTATGTGTTCGAGAGGTAGGTAAGAGGTAGAAAGAACAAACTCTACGGCTGGATTAAAGGCCCGTCCTGAACCAATATTCAATCCAGAAAGACGTTTTCGTAACAACGTGAAAAAGAAAGCGCATTACTCCTTCCAATATTCATTGCCTCTAGTTCCGACTTAAGAGAAAATTTAAAAATGGTTACGTGGCTAACTCTTTTTTGAAGGCAAATGTGGCTACAGCCTTTTATAAGTAGTTTTGATTGAACGAACCGAACCAAAGGCAACTTCTTTCGGAGAAGGTCTTTCCTTCATGTCCAAGTTTTCCAGTGACATACGGAGATCGAAAAAGCGGAATTGGGGACCTGCCCCCTCCGCTCCTTGCTGCACACGAGGATGCCGCTCTCAACTACACATAAAAACCTTACTACTTTTCGGTCTACGAACGAAAGTAATGACTTAGGAGTGAAAAGCAGGCAATGTGCTTTCTTCTTATGTCCTGCTCTGATCTCAAATTCTACTTCAAATTCTATTCTTGATTAGATAGAGTAGGGAAACTGGCAAGGAGTTCCCATTCTGACTGAGTCTTGATCCCATTCTATCTCTCCTTTTTGAGGAAAGATCGCATATCCACTTTTAGGAAGGGAAGGGACTCCCCTGCTCACAGGATTAGTCTAACTGGCTTGCGTAAGAAACTTTCCTAAGCTAGCAGGCAACTACCATTCGAACTGGTTTTATTGCTTACCCGGATAGAGCCATTTTTGATATAGGATGGCGAAATAATGGAAACTAGCCTGCAATCTACATGGAACGAAACTGGCTGAAGGGAAAGGCACAATGAATGGAAGCTTTCTCCCAAAGACGTAACTTATAGGGAGACTGGTCGGGCTGTAACAGACCTCTCACTGGCTGACCTAGCAATAGAAGTAGTACTAAAAGGAACCATAAACGATCGGCTGGGAAGGTAAAAGGTTCTTCTCTTATGGCAAGCATATAGAAGGTATTCGATTAAAGCTTAGCTTACTTCAAGGCTTAACGATGGACTCCAGAGGCGAGACTGACCAATGAAACTGGATGGTTTTCCTAAACAGGATCAGGATGTCTGGGAAAGACTAATGGCTGTAATGCACTCGTAAGAGTGTTTTTTTACTGGCCTTTCAAAAAAGACTTAATTTATAAATCATGAACTGAACAATCAGAACAATTTCTACCATACTTATAACTTATACTATCATCGCGCAGAGCTAGAGTCCTTTCCGGTCGATTCATTCCTAGAAGCTAGCAGATGTCTGGAAACTCTCACTCTAGATGGTGGGGGGAAAGAAAATAAAAAAATTGCTGGAACTTGAAGGGCTTAAAAAAGGCTTAGGATAGGACTTAAACTAAATGGATGTCAATCCACACTCGCTTGGGAAAGACTCAAACTTGAGATATTCCTTATAGTACTGACCTTAACTTCCTGTAGGGGGGCGCGGGGAGAGTGAGCATTGGGCCTTGAATGGAGTGTGCCTTCCTTCTGTACATTTTTTAAGGAGTACTCCTGAGTGTACTATAAAATACAGTAGGTTCTCCGTGCCTTAAGATCCCCCAATCCCAGCTCATTGCTTGATAAGGAGAGGTCTGTGTAGCCAGTCACTTACCTGTCCTAGTCTCACTCTCTCACTAGAAGAGAGTGACAGTCTCAGTCGGGAAGGAAGTAACTGATAGCTGCTTCTTCTTTCAAAGTGAGAGACTTCCCTTACTCAGACTAATGTTCAATCATTCCCTCCATCTAAACCTAGCTTGAAGGTGGCGAGAGTTTCTCAAGGAATGCTTACCGAAAAGTCTGCTTACAGGTTGGTCTTCTTTGGCAGCTGCTTCCCACAGAGCTAGGCAAGTCATATCTTTCCACTTTATCTATTTTTACAGTAAAAGATAAGATCTCTTCCTTCTCCGGTAAGCAAGAAAGGAAACTGACCGGGAAGTGCTATTCACTCTTCCTAAAAATAATTTGTGTCCTGGCATTAAAGACTGGCATGTACAGTGAGAAGTGGGCAAGACCGGAAACACTGCTAACACCGGTTAGTTCTTTGCTCTCTGTCAATCAATATCAATAAAGGAACTGGCTTGGTTCGCTTGCCTGCTAGCCTTTTCATGAGACTGGCACCTTACCCTCTGTGAATGGAAAACCAGGAAATTATTTGATTGATTGCCCGGAAGTCAGGATTGTTTCTAGCTCGCAGAATGAAGAGGATTGCTTACCGGCTTAGCTCTGCAGAACCAATAGGTTTCCATTCCCATTCCAGGAAAGCAAGCAAGCTGACTTCTTCTAGCTGGGACTAGCTAAGGAGCTCATCCCGAGGCGAGGATTGAGTTTGCTTTCTTTCTTGCTTTGTATCGAGGGTATGTGTATGCGGTTGTAGGACATGTTCTTTCTTTTATTATTGTCTTGTATGGCGGGACTGGTGATTCGTGGAACTTCTATCTTAGGTTTTAAGTCTTCGATTGCTTTCTAAGTTGATGTCTTCCGCCTTGGAAACTTTCAATTCGAACTCGATCTTCGTCTGCAGTCGGAGGAGGGCGTGAATGTGTAGTGTATCTGGATCTGGGACCATTCCCTTATTCTCTTAGTCGTAGTACGCCCGATCATTCAGTTGGAGATGAGACTGTTGACTAATAAAAAAGATAATAAGGGGTCCATCGGTCATTTCCTTCTGTCGATCGAGTGAATGGGGATTCGGGGTTTCAGCTGCTTTTCTCTGTTCTTAGGTTCGATCTCTTATCTTATAGGGCCAACGCGCCTATTCTATTACATTCCTTTCTTTTTTCTGGTGAACCTGTCCCATTGCCCGAATCCAGGAATGGTGATGTCTCGTCTTGACATGGCTTACCCTAAACGGCTTTAATGGAACATGCCTAGGGCAGAGAGAGGTCAGTTTATCTAGCCCGATAGGCAAAGACCTTAATAGAAGGCACTTATAATAAAAAAGACGATTAGCTTAAAGGTTATCCGATGAGATGAAATTATTTAGTAGAACAGATAATGGAAATTGCATAAAGAGATAAGAGATCTGATCAATAGGAGGAGGAGTCCGTAGCGTAGGTAGGATAATTTTTCATGCCACGACGATCTATTGATATAAGACTACGCCTCATTCTCCGAAAATTGAGGAAAGAATAAACCAAAGAATAGCGAAGGGAAAGAAAAAGAGTTCAAAGAAAGGATTGTTGAAGAAAGCTAAGAAAGATAGACATAAGAAGAGGATATGACAGACTGACTACAGATGCCATCTCGCGATAATCTAGCTATTTATATAAATCACCATTGCCAAGTGGCTTGGCTTCAGTCGTTACACCATTCGTGCAGGTCGCTACTTATGCGACAAGGCAGATGGATAGTCCGCTTTCAACTGTTGTTAAGCATTGACAGACGACTGCCCACTAAACCGATTACCCGGAGCTAGAAGATCTTTTGCAGCTCTTAGTCCCTCTTACATTCTTCTATTCTGCTGATCGGATTCACTGTACTAGAACCTTCTCGGTACCCGGTTTGCCCGCAAAGCAGTAGTATCAGTAGCTTTGGACTGTGAACGCAGTGCAAGTATGGAAAGCACCCTGATGCTAATGCTAAGATGCTAAGCATCAGACCCCAAGAATCTTACGATTAGAATGAGTTCTTGCTGGTAGCGAGAAGGTAAGGCTAAGAAGAAGCCGAAGGCATATAATAATAATAAGAGAATAGGGTATAGCGCCCCGCTAGACCGAAGGCGAAGCCGAGGCTAGGGTGAGAATCGTTAGGGTGGGACTTTGCAAATGCCTTTTTGTTCACAGCAAACTTAGCTGACCAATGAAAGCATCCACCAGATCCTTCCACTCCTGGAGTTTCGTCTGGTCTTCTCGGAATCAATGTGGAATGGTGATCCCCAGATTTCATTCACTAGTTTCTCCAGGACATCCTTCTGCAGGCTAGCATACCTGTAAGGCCTCTGGTTGACAGGTGGAGAGCCAAAGGGATTCTATCTATGATCCTTTTAGGTGGAAGGGCAGTAGGTTCAGCAAATATATCCCGATCTCTACAGAGCCACTGGGGTATCGAAAACCGGGGTGTAGCGACTTAAGGCGTTGCCAATACCTACAGCCCACGGGAGACATAGTCCAAGCCAAAAGAGGGCTGGTCTCGCGCATGGATTGGAACCCTGGGAATTCTCATACGAAAAGGGAGCGCAGCTGAATTCACATCCCAGGCTTTCTCGTCGACCAGGCTTATAAAGCCTGCCTCGGCCGATAGCAAAGAAGAGAAGCAGCTTAAGAGAGAGTCCGGTGCGGTGTAACCAACAACTCAAGGCTATCAAGGGAAGGAGTTCGATATGATAAAGAGAGAGCTTCGTCTAGCGGGGCGGAGCATTGCTTTGTTTTTCTCTCTTTTCTTCTTCACAGTGAAGCAGATGCCGAACCTCATCGTTCGAAAGAAGAGAATTTCTTGATTGGCCCGAGCACGAAAAAGCCTAAGCATTGACTCATTCCATCGGACGAAAGCAAGGAGCACTTTACAACAAGTGACGGAGAAGGGGAGTTGGGTGATTACCTTAAGGGGCTTTTGTTTTTGCGTTCGTACCTCGAATCAAGCTTTTATTGCGGCCTGAGGTTACCTGCTGGACGGAAAGAAAACCTCTTCCTGCTCTAAGCTAATAACAGTCTTTATCGATTCCGAGAATATAAAAGATAAAAGGGATATATGAGACTCAATTTTCTGGCCCGGAATCCGGGGCAATCAAGAGTTTAAGATTGACCGGAGGTGCTAATAGTTTAACCATACAAAAAATACAAAACAATTAACTGTAATATGAATATGAATATGTTAGGCATATTATATAAAATTACAGTTGAATTTAAGCAAAAAACAGCATTTTTAGATTGTCTTACTAATTTGTTTAATTTAAGCGGGGCAAAACAATGAAAATTTTTTACTTTAATATGCCTATGAATTGAGTCTGACCTTGCCCACTTCTCTTCCTAAGATGCACACTAGATAGGGCATTAGCACTCTTCTGTATTACCGCTACGCCCCTGGTTCTCACATATTAATGTGAAAGCGGAATCCAAACGAACAAATAAATAAGTAAAAAGGAACCTTTCTCCTAGGCATTTTCAAGAGACACAACGGCTAAGAGAGATGGGGAACTCTTCCCCTATAAATCTTGTGTAAGCCTAAATTCTCCCCGAAAACATACTCCAATTCTATGTGTTAAGCATAGTTCACATTGAGAAATCGGTAATATCGATTTGATATTCAATGTGGGAAGGGACTATGCTTCATCACCAGCGCACATGAGAAAAGGCCAAGGAGAGCGGTGTGCAATAGTTGCTTTGTGGCGGGCAAGGTCAAGCGAGCTGCTGTTTATCAGAATACCCACCAGAAAAGTACACTACACCTTTTGTTTTGTTTTGTTTTGTTTTGGAAGACCGTGGTGAGCGTCAGGGGAACCCTCTTGAACCCTATTTCTTTGTCATTTTCATTGAGAAGTTGAATCATATCATTATGGATAGTGTGCAGGACCGGGATTGGAGACCTGTTCGGATTGCTAAAGAATGTCCGCCTATCACTCATTTGATCTTTACTGATGATGTCTTTTTGTTCGCGGAAGCTTCTCTCAAATTGAGGCTATACAGTCTTGTCTTGATCTTTTTTGTCACCACTCTGGCCAACGTCTTAATGTGACAAAGTCTAAGTTGTTCTACTCTAAGCATGTCATGCTCTTGCGATAAGTTTGAGCCAAAAGACCAATATCCCGCTTACAAACAATTTGAGGTCATACTTGGGGGTCCCTTTGGTGCATGGAAGAATTACTAAAGCTACTTATGGAGACTTAACTTCAAGAGTAAACCAAAAGCTGGCGGGATGGCTTCCCTCTACCCTCTCTATGGTGGGAAGAGTGACTTTAGCTAAATCTGTGACCTCGTCGATCCCAAATTAAACAATGCAAACGGTAGAGTTGCCAGGAATAGTAACTGATTGCCTGGATCCTTTAAATTTAAATAGAGGTTTTGTGTGGGGAGACTCGGAGAACAAAGGGCGAATTCACTTGGTGAATTGGGATCCAATTTGCCAACCTATAGCGTGTGGGGGGTCTTGGCTTGAGAAAAGCTAAGGATATCAATGGAGCTTTACTTGCCAAGCTTTGCTGGAGAATGAATGATAAAAGAACAAGAGGGTGAAAACTTTGAGATTTAAGTATTTAAAGGGTGGTAATATTCTAGATACTAGCTGTCAGGTGAAAAGAAAATCTTCTACTTGGAGAGATATTAAGAATCACATGGAAACTGTTATAGCAGGTCTGAATTGCCTTCCTGTAAATGGCAAAAAAGTTCAGTTCTGGACTGATAAATATAAATATAAATATAAATGGGTGGGGGAGATGGAAAAAAGTATTAAGTCTCTTCCTTTGGATGCTAGGCAAACCACTGTGGCAGAGATGCTGGGGACACTGGAAATTATTCCAGCATTTCTTACCTATCTCCTCCTCTTGTCTGCAGATTGCGGCTATCACTGTGAATCCTCCAAAATCTGGGAAGGATGAGATTGACTGGCCTGCTACCTCTAATGGATCCTTTTCGGTGAAGTCATCTCGCAGGTCAAGAGTGGGAAAAAAGCAAATAGGTTGTTTGGTCTTTGCAAACTCCACAAAGAGTGCGTAACCTGGTTTGGATTGGGGCCAAGGACCGCTTCCAATTTTAAAAGAGCGAGACGTCATATAGCGGAGTCTGAAAGATGTGGGAGGGAAGCTGAGTCTACTTGTCATGCAATTAGAAATTGCCTTTATAGTCAATGGATATCGGAGAAAATTGTTGATAGGGACTGCCATGGGAAGTTCTTCTCTTTGAACCCGCTAAATGGGATTGCTTTTAATCTAAAGGCTCAGCTTAGTAGGGATTTGGCTTATAACCTTAAAGATTATTTGCAGTAACAGTGTGGTACTTGTGTGGAGGAAGAAGTCTTTCTTTGAAGAAGGCTGGAACCTACTTCATGATCCTATGAATTTTATTTTTCGGCAGGTTGAGATCTTTTCAGATTCTCTAAATGAGCAACTAAATGTCTTGGGAGAGAAAAAGCCTAGAGTGGAAAGACTGATCAGTTGGAAGCCTCCTAGTTCAGAGTGGTTGAAGCTTAATACAGATGACTCCTCTTTGGGAAATCCAAGCAAAGCTGGAGCTCGTATCTTTAGAGTCAGCAGGCCGGGCCTGCGGTTCTAATGATTCCGGATTTTTATACCTGACGACCATCCAAGGTTTCATGAGTACTCCTATTCTGTTAGTTAGTTATGACTTTTCGTTTGACATTTTAGCTGAGTCCGCTTGGGCCTGCGTCAAGCCTTTGTTTATTCAGGTGTCTATGCCTATTTTTTGGGGGGTGTGGCTTTGAGCTCTACTAATACTAATAAGATGAGGGGCAGAGGAGAGGAGAAGGGTTTACATGAAGACTTCAACTAGATGGATGACACCGGGGCACTCCCCAGGTAAAAAAAAATAGGTGGATCAGAAAAGAGAAGCAACTGATATGGGGAAAGAGAAATAGAATGCGCAGTTAGCAAGAGATGGCATGGAATAAGCTTACCTTGCCTTAAAAGGGAAAGGCTCTACTCCATAAGAAAAGGCCTCTCGTAGTCCGGTTTAATGGAATTAAACAAACTTTGGGAGAGGAGGAAAAAAGGGTGGAATTCAACTCTCCTAAAAGGAGAAGAGCGAAGGAGTCTAAGTGTTAATATTGTCTATAAAACTCTAGTTAGCTATTCTATTACCACTGATAAACCTTCAACTCCCCTTTCTTTGGTTAGGTAATTGGCTATTTCCTTTGAGTTCGATACACAAGCTGAATGCCAAACCAGAGAGTGAGAGACCTTATTCTCAGCTTTCCCCTTCTTCTAAGGTCTTTCTTTCATTTCCCTCTTCGTACGGTGAGTGAAGCAAAGGCTTGAAAGAAGCCTGAGAGTTTGCGTATAAGAGTTTCCTATGAAAATAGGAAATAAGAAATAATCCAACCAAGGATAGGTATATTTAACTGTTATTGCTAATTCTATTGCCGCCAAAGATGAATGCTCTAGTTCACGTCGAAAAGATTGTAGTCTTAGTAATAAATATGTATTTCCTATAGGAAATACGCCTAATCATTCCACTCCTACAAGACTGAGTACTGCCAATAAACAAAGATTGAATGAAATGCTAAATGTAGAATCCGTTCGGGCGGGGCTTTGGGATTAAGCCAATCAAAATCGTGAAGTATATCATTGGAACGCCAAGCTTCTATGGAGTAATCGCTTACATACAGAGGAAAATAAGAAGGGAAGCTAGACAGAAACTATTTAAGTCTCCAAAACAAAACAAAACAAAAGGGGGTGAAAGATATAGATAGAGTCTCATCCAGGACAGGAAATGGCATGATGAGGGAAATAGACCTATTCCCTAATAGAGTCTTCCAGGTAAACTTTGACGTGGAACCTAGTTTTTGTCTTGAATTTGAATTCGACTAATATTCAGACTAACGGGTTGGCTGCCTGAAGCCAGGAAAGTATAAGGTAGTCTTGGACTCGGACGATCCCTTCTTTGGAGGCTGAAGTAGAATTGATCACAATGAGGAGTTCTTCACCTTTAAATTCAAGTAAAGGGGGTATGATAATCGACCTCCTTCTTTCTTGGTGTATGCACCTTGTAGAACGGCAGTGGTCTATGCTCTAGCCGGAACCTCTTGATGGATAAGCTTAACTGTGCTCTTTCTCTCGAATTTCATGTCTGGAATCGAAACCAAGACCAACAAGCCCTTGAGGACTTTGAATTGAGGATCATTAGAATAGGATAACCTTTCGTCACTGCTGAATCGAACTAACTGCCAACAAGAGCAATAAGATGGGCCCTCTTCTATTTAATATATTAAATTCCGAGAATTAGCATATAGTGATGTTCGAAAACCCTGTGCCAGGATTTAATGCAGAAGTAACCTCGACGAAAGAAAGCTGACCATGAGTTCCAATCCACCTTAGTATCTTCATCTTTATGCCACATCGCAGCCTACGCTTGAAAGCGGGAATTAGCCCAAGTGAAAGGGGCCCGCCATCTGCTAGCATTTTATTTTGAAATCGATTCTTTATGGCTTTGAACCTTGTCAATAATAGAACTCGAACAGCCTTAACAAAACAAAACAAAGGACCGCTTGCTTCCACACTCGAAAACAGGTAAGGTAGTATATAGGCCGATCGCAGTCCTCCTACGCTAGCAACACCCTAAGCGAACTTGTCGTAAGGATTCCGCTTGGGCCCTTATGCAAAAAATAGCATATATAAGTGAAAGTTCTGCGCGGTACAAATAAATTCGGAATGAGCGCACCGACTGGAAAGACTTGGTTTGCGTGTCTGCTTCCTATCTGACCTATCAATCAAAGAAATGTTCTATTCCTTGGCACAGAGGGGGCAGGAGGGAAACCGTAAGTCAATTGAAAGACTCAAAAAATCTCACAAAGGGAGGGGAAGACATCGAGATTGGTATCCGTACACTGATACTAGTCGTAAAGTCAAATATGCCCCGCCTTAAAATAAAATAAAATAAAATAAAATAAAATAAAAGGCTAATCATCGGCTACCATGTCAGCCAGAAAAGTAGAAGCAAACAAATGACATGCCGTTTGGAGGACATATTCCCTACGTGGATCTATTAGAAAAAGAGGGCCCATCTTGGAAAGTATCATCGTAAAGTTTTGTTAGTGAGACCGAGATCCCCTCACCAGAAAAATGAAAGAATAGGTCCCAAGTCGATGATTCATTCAAAGATCTAGCAAGTGTGCCGGGGAGGAAGCTTGCCTTCTTTCTTATTATAGAAAGGGGAAAAAAAGACGAATGTGCTTATGAATGAAATGACATAAGAGAACAAATGTCCGTAGGCGATCCAGTCACAAACTCCCTTTTCGAAATAGGGGAGAGGGAGTAGCCGACACACCTTTTTTTTTTGGTCATCGGAGGTTGGGATACGGGTGGAACTCCACAAATTTAAAAGGGAGTGACTGACTTTAGTTCCAACAATTGGAATTTCATCGTGATTGATTTGGTTGGCTTGAACGCTACTCTATCTATGCCTAGTTCAGTTACATACAAGGATCTCATCTGCTCTAGCAGCAGCTCAACGCTTCAGGAAAAAAGCAAGCTTAAGCGAAGAGCATTGTCTAATATAAGCTAATCACTAGCGAACACGTAAAACAAGATTACCGAAGTTTGAATGCCAAGCCCTTTTCCTAAGAAAGTGAATTCCGATCTATGTTAATCACGAAAGAAGCAAATGCGGTGACCGGCTCTATGAGCTATACTATAAATACATACATACATAGTTTTTCACTAGGGTTTTTTACCGAATTGTTCACACGTCAGAAGAGTGGCTTTCTGGTGTTATATTATTTCTATCTTATTATTTCTTTTTTCTTGGGATTATTCTTTTCCTTCTCAAATATATATTTTCAAGGTTTAGAATTGAATGATTAGAGTACCCACTCCGCGGTAATAAATAGGAATTATCTCGTTAACCCTATCATCAGTCAAAATCTATACCAAGGGAAATGCTTTTAGTCTTTGAGTCACAGGAGGATGCAACTAATAAAAGAAAGATTTTCCGGAGGCAGATTCGCAAGAAGGGCTTGTTTTCAAGCTGTTAGAATGGCGTTTGACAGAAAAGAAAAGGAAGCTCCGCCAGGCAATCGTACTATTCTACTACTGACTGACCTGTTTAGAGGATAGCAGGGAGCAACAGTGTCTGTCAGAGAGTATCCTTTACTTAATGATTAGGAAAGGAGGACTGACTTGAGCAGCATGTCTCGTTCCGAGTCCGTGCTTTACTTATGCCCTTGCACTCCACTCGCTGCATAGAGACGGCGAGCTACTACTTAGAAGTACTATTGCTTAAACGAACTATCTGACTGGAAAGGTCCTGAATTACATTGCTTTATTCTGAACGGAGTGAGGGATTTCAATCTTACTGACGGCACGAAGGAGATTATAGACCAACTAATGGACTAGTTGGAGAAAGACAGGGATTATACCACATAAAGCTTGATACGAGATTGGGCTTGCTACGGTTTCAAAGGGATATACCACTGCGGACTATGACTATTACATGCGAGAGCCGGAAGGATCTCAAAGTATAGTACTTCTAGTCCGTATCCGTACTAGAACACTCTTTCCTACTGCGGGCAAGGAGGAATAACAGAACTTGAAAAAGTCAAATGGAATAGTTTTAAATCTAGCATTAGTAAGATGTAAGATTAGTAAATCTATCTTTATAGATAGGACTTCTGGTAAAGTTCCCCGCCCGCTACCATCCTTCTACCGGTTTAGCAAAGAAGTCGTAGATAGTCATTGATTCATGATTCCGTATTCCTAATCTTAATTAACCCTATCTCTTTTATCCAAATCTTTTTACCATCTCTACATTGAGTAGATCCACTCCCAGGAGTGAGAATGCTTACATCTCCTTCCAGAGAGACTTCCATCAAGAAAGCATCCAATAGATCCTTTTCTATATTATTTTCCTCAAGATGATTACACGGAAAAATGATAAAGATTTCGTTAAAAAAACGATAATATGGTAAATCTGGGTATGCACGCGTAAACTCCTGGTCTAGAATACTGAAATATATATCGAGTAAGATTATAGACAAATTACCAGCAGGAGGTAAGCCATTCTGATCACTAGACAATAGAACTTGTTCTCCATTAGGGCTTTAGCGATGCTCGACTGTTAAGGAGAGGTAGGTAAAGCAGCCTTAACTTAACTAGTCAAAAGCAACTGTAGAAATTACGTATGTGATGTGAACCACTTTCGTTGTTGCGCTTACATCTCATGGTAGCGAAAGACGATTCCTAAACCGCTGAATGATGGGCAACGATCTATAACTAGCTATAAGGTAATCGCGACCCTATCACGCACGAGAGTTGAAAGCAAGTGGAGAGGGCTAACTCGAAATAGAATAAGTGAATAAGTGAGTGAGATTGGATTCTAGGCTCGATTAGATGTTTGGTATGCCAGTAGATAAGTTATACGAAGGAAGCAATCTTCTTTCATGTGATCTAGTTCCTTCTTATGTCGAGATTCGGTTGGTGTGCCCCTTAGTATTCTCATAAGTGATGCGCCTGCTTATTCGCCCTCTGTCTCTCGTGATTGTCAGTGAACGTGGACACCGGAGAGCGTTAGATGGTGGAAACAACTATCTACCAATGACGAGATGACCGAGGTCAAATTACATTTACATTTCAGCGACTCTTTAGATATAAAAAAAATGACGAATAATATATAAAATATGCATAAATTCGATATACAAAAAAGAAAAAAAAGACTCTTCCTGTAAGAAAAGCATATGCCTATTTAAAATTAAAAAAGGGAAAGTTTACAATATTAAACTCATATCATATTCGTATTACTGGTAAGAAAATCCCTATTTCAAATTCAAAAAGGTTCGCTTTTACAGCTCATAACACTGAGTTGTACGAAATAATAATAAGATTTAGGAAAGGTTAGTTAATAAGGGGAATGAGAGATTTTACCTTTTTGCCGAAGTTAAAAAGTTCAAAAGCGCAGGCGTGCAAGCCATCAGATCTTGGTTTCTCTCTGTAAAAGAGAAATTACATAAGAAAATCAAATCATTTCCTTTCATTGTCTTTCTTTCAGAGAATAAATGCCCTAAAAAGCAAGATTTAGTGGGCTTGATGTGTGAAAGTGATGTGTTAAACAAACTCAAGTCCCCTAAGACGGGATTTGTTTGTTAGAACATTCTGGGTAAAGCTGAAGCCCAGCGGAGGGAGGAGACGAAGATGTGTAAGCAGAGGTACCCTCAGACCCTAGTGCAGATGGACTTTCAACTCTTTTTCCAGGGGTGGAATAAGTTTATTTAATTTTAAAATTAAATCTTTTTAAGGATTTTTTATGAGTTCTTGGGACTCGAAGAAATGTGAGATAGACGAATCTGTTCTATGGAGTCACTTGAAGATTCAAAAAGATCTTATTTCTTTGTCTTATTTCTAATATTAGAATTGTAAATAAAAAAATATTCATACAATAAAATATGGGGTTAAGTTAAATTGAATTCTTTCTGACACTTCTTCAGAAATTAACCAATAGAAGTTAAATTTTTAGATTACTATGTACCGGTTGAATCAATGACTATTCACGATTCTATAATTGAATCAATTACATACTAGTTCAAAACTAAGGAATGTTATGGTAAAACTTCGTTTGAAACGATGTGGTAGAAAGCAACGTGCGACTTGAAGGACACGATCGGCTGTGGATTCTTACATCCACCCTATTAATATTATATAGTAATATTATATAGCATATAGTAATAGTATATAGGAATGAGGGTGCTCTTAGCTCGACATCGTTTGTTCTGTTATACACTAGAGCCTTCATTTTTTGTTGGGTTGTAATGTAAATAGTACATGGTGGAGCTCGAGTAGAAAGGATTGATTTCTTTCTTAGGGGCAAGAATCTAGGGTTAGTACTAATCAATAAGTTGGAACAACTTCGTAAGTATATTTTCGATATCGAAATAGAAAGAATCCAATTCGAGCAAGTTTAAAATCCAAGAAAAAGTTTGTTGGAATTACCAAAATTCTTTTGATTAAAAAATAAAGTGTATCACGCAGGAATCAATCGTTAGTCCGATTCTTTGATAGAAAAAAAATCACAAAAAGTGGTATGTTGCTGCCATTTTGAAACGATTAAAGATCACCGAAGTAATGTCTAAACCCAACGATTCAAGGCAAACATAAAGGATCCTGGAACAAGTAAATACCGTTTTCAATTGTTAAAAAGCTTCCTTTAACAATTAGATTAGGATCGGAGAAGTAAGCCAAGGAAAGGAAGATGCCCACTACTTATATAATAAGAAATTTCCAGCCTCTAAAGGCTTTGAGCAAGAAAAGGGATTGATATAGAGCATCGTGCTGATCGATGCGCGAAATGCCCGGTTTTCTAGTAAGCTAGTCGTAAAAAGATCTGCTAGCTATGGAGAAAGTCTCCCGTCGACCAGTTCTATTCCTTTAGGAAAAACCTCATCTTCATCCGGACAGGGCCTAACCTAAGCGTGAGACCGGTAAGGAAGATAAAGAAATTCTTTTCCAATGAGAAAAAAGAGTAAAAAAGGTTATCATAAGTGAGCCGGTAAGGCGAGATTGCTCGAGACGAAAGGGGCAGTGGAATCATCAGCCGAAGCCTATAAAGAAATTGGTAACCAAGTCTTCTAAAGCTGGAGGTCTTCTCATTAGGGCATCAATTTCATGTAAAATCACCCTTCTTCTTCCCTTACGGGGCGCTAACTATCAGGGGATGGGGGACAAGCCAGTCTGCCCAAGCAATCAAGTTACAAACCGAAGCTCTTTTCTTTGGCTAGGAAAGCCGGGAGAAGACGGACTACTATATAGGAAAGCGAGTGGGCCAATAGATGAGGAGCAGAAAGGGAAAGAAAAAGAAGAAAGCGGGCTAAGAAAGAGACCCTTGCTTTCGGGCAATGATTCCGACTTTCAGAAAGAAAGAACGGAGAGTGAGAAGAAAGAAATCACTCTACTTACCTTCAGTAGGACAGGAAAGTTCTCTTTTCAACCGCTAAAAAGTATACTAGAAGGGGAGAAGTCGACTCACTTCACTCCGATTGACCCAAGGAAAATCATAACTGCAAATAGCGTATAAGAGAGAAGGGTAAAGCCCTAGCCAACTATCTTTCCTTTGTGGTGTCAGGTTTGAGAATACGCTCTTTTGTTTTCAATTGAAGAAGAAGGGGCTATTACTTTCTCGTATCTGCTCCTTCTATCATTGGGGTGGTGGTATCCATCGATAAGAAAGGCTCGACGAAGTGAGAAGACGTCGGATGAAAGGAGAAGGCAGCGGCCCAGAGACGAGGTTCTGTAGGGACGTAGCGAGTTGATCTTAATAAAAAATATTATTTCAGAATCGGGGAAGCGCCCAACGGGATAGGAGCTGAAGGCTGACACGGGGTCGATCTAATTTCAACTAATCATTTTCGCCGGCAAGGAAGACTGATCGGGCAGGCATAGGTGCAAAAGCGATTCTAGGAAGATCGAGTAAGAATCCGCAGGGGTTATGCGGAGATAGGGCTTTGCCCAAGGTTTTCTCCCGAAATGACCCGAATAACAGCTTTTTCAAGATCTTCGCACAGAAGACTTTTCCCTTCGGGGGAGGAAGAAGAGGATAAGGAAGGTGAATCAGAACTAACTCTTTTTTACCGGAATCCCTATCCTATAATAGTAATAGGCTGGGGCTACTTTCCACAGAAAGGGAAGCGGAATGGGATTCATGCATCGAAGCATTCTTGGGGGTTTTCGAACTAATACCAAATCTGCTAATTGAATCAGATATGTTCTATCTTCCTCGAAGAGGTGAAACAAAATAGGAAAAATACATGGTCTAAGAAGAGAATTAATCAACAGAATCCCCTGCATGGCTCTTTGAATGTCCTGTTAGTACGGTGGATGCTAACCTTTTCAAGGGTCGGTCTTGATGCAGAGAATTAGGAATAGAAGACCCTCTTTGGAATAACGAGACCTATGACTTATTCAAATCAATCAAGTCAAGATAAAGTGGAAAAGGCATTCTGTCGACCATCAACCACTTGCAAAAAGTGGTCGATCATTAAGCTATCAAACCCACTACACTAATAGGGTACCTATATAATAGAATAAGGTAAGAAGCAAGAACTCATTCTAATCGTTATAGCTGAGATCGGGAATGAAAGATTACCTCTTTCTTAATGCTTGGCCTGAGGCCTGGTAAAGCCCTTGGCATGAAGAGATTCTGGCTTCGCGGAGACAAAGCTATATCCTATTTTTTCAAATCTTCTTTCAGAGGTCGATCTTTCAGCTTCTAAACCGCGTTTAGGATCCTAATAAGGTGATTCCCTAGTTTGGTTCTGATCTCACGATTCTATTAGCAGAGATCTAAGTCTAGCCCATGCCTTCTTTTGTTTAAACCCCTTTCTAGGGTACTTAGCTGAAGCCGAGGCAAGAAGAATGAAAGATTACCTCTCAAAAGCAAAGCATCCAGAAAAAAGCATTGAGAGGTAAGATTGAAACCTTTAGCCTTTATTCGGCCGTTTCAAAGCTTTCTAGAGGTGCCTATAAGGAAGTGGAAATAAATAGGGTAACCTGATTCCAGCCGTAGTTTATTGGCTGTTAGGTCGGTGAAACTGTCCCTGTAACTAAACTAAAGTAAAGAACTCTTAGCTGTGACCAGTAAGCGAGGAGGATAAGATGTCTGAGTTGATGGCAATGGTTGATACCATATCAGAACCCTGGCTCATTACTGGGGATTCCAATGTGTTTATCTCTTCTGATGAGAGAATCAAAGTGGTGGTGCCCAGGTCCTATCGAACCTAGAAAGATGGACTTACCAGGCCATTAGTTTGACTACGCCCTCTATCCACGCCAAAAAGGTCAAAGCCAGCTCCCGAATTTCTATCAATCGATAGAGGTAAAACCAACCTGATTGTGAGTCGCCCAAGCAACGAAATTATTGCTATCCTGATCGAAAGGCCTTCTTGCGGATTAGATTCAATTAGTATTGGACTATGGTCAGAACCATGAATGGGAAAATGAGTGACCTTTGCACTTTTAGTTGCATCCATTGCATATTAGCCACCACTCTGTCCAATTTTTCGTAAGTGCGTTTGGCTCCCCTTCTATTGTTTGTAAAAGTATAATGACAACCGCCTGCTTTTAGGTCTACCATTTGCATATCCTCCATGAATTTTCTCAGATATTTTTTGATCAACAGGCTAGAACTTCATTAGATTAAACATAAGGAAAGTACACAGTACATTGTAAATTTACAACAAAACCACCTAAAACTAGAACACAAAGCTACCTAACTAGCGATACAAAAGCGGAATTGCAATACAAGCACAAAGTAACTAAAAAAGTGAGATAATGGAATCTGTAGTTCTACTACATCAGCCAGTGTCCCAATGGAAAGAAAGATAATTGGTAAGAGCTTGTTGTGCTAGACGGTGGGCATCATTGACAGCTTGTCTCGGAACCTTCTTGAGTTCACAGAAAGATAAATAAGTAGCAAGTGATTGGATCTCGTGAACCAGCGGCTGTAGATCATACGGAGGGATTTTCTCGCCTGAAATCTGCAATGGTTGCTGTCAAGAGCTACTAAGCCAATACCACTCCATAACGCAGATTCTTTCCATGACCCATCCACAATAAGAATGACTAGGGTCTGACATGAGATTGTGGGATCAGATGAGTGAGTCAGATCGGTTGTTGTGAGGTGCATGAGTGAATTGGAGGTTGATTCAAATGAATGTGTAGAATAAAATTCAGATTCAGAGTGGATTGAAGCTTTATGAAACCAAATGGCTGTATCCCAAGCTATTCTGATGATGGAGTGAGGTGAAAATGATTCATTCTGAAAGACAATTTTCTTTCTAGTTGACCATATAACCCAGAGAATTGTAATTAACTCAAAAAAAGAGTTATTAGTAGAGACCTTATGAGACTTGAAACAAGACAACCAGTCTAGCAACCATTGAGAAAAAAAGGCACACTGGTCTTTTGATCAAATCTAAGGCAGAGAAAGGAAGCATACCAGATTCATTGAGACCAATAGCAGGGATGGCGGCAGAGCTATAGTAAAAGAAGCCGCGGGAAGCAAAGGCACCAATAAATAGCTACATGGATCGCATAGAAGCTTTAAGAGATAGGGGGCCATCCACCGAAGATGGAAGCGGGAAAGACGGGAGCACAAACGAGGTAGCTTATGCTTTTTTTCATCCTCACTATTTGGTTTATAGTCGAATCTGGAGAATATGAACTCATCACATTCTTCTTTTTGGTACCTTGTTATGAGCAGCTCTGGTGCTCAATCTCGGGTCTTAGGTGTGGGTCGGATCATGATAAAGAAGGTTCGGTGCTTGTCTAATTCCCAAGCGGAAAGTCGTCTACTTGCAAAGTAGATGGGGTGATCAAGCGGCCCTTCTTGCGTCAACATACATCCAATGGCATAGAGTGGATGCGTCAGTATGAACATGAACTCCTTATTCCAATCTGAAAACCGAAGGATTGGGGCTGACAGCAAACACTCATCTGCATGCTTAAAGGCTGAATCCTGTTCCGGTCCCCAACCGTTATACCTTTCTTCTGCAATGATTCCATTCCGGGGTTCCGCGCTTCGCAAAGTGTTTAATGATGCGTCTGTAATAACCTATGTGTCCCAAAAAAGAACGCGCTACGCCCGGCCCCCTTTTCAGTAGATGAGATTAGGATGAAAGGGCTTGCTTTCATTAACATTCAGTGAAGGTGCATAGCTTCTTTGAATGTCCCGCTGATTGACTACTACATCTAGGGACGGGACTGATCCCGAAAGAGAGGTCTTTCTTTCTGGTTATGAAATCACTTAGGTTGAAAAGCAAGTCGATGATGCCATAAGTCAAACGGGCGAGTGAGGCGAGAGTCCTTCACTGCACTCACTGGAGAGAAGGGATCATCTCCAATCTAGTTGTAAGGTTTTGCCCCCTTATTAGTAGCCGAAGTGTAGGCCGGGTAATTAAGGATAAAACTGTTAATATGTGCATCGGAAGACTTTAACATGTTTTATAAGCCTTAGTCGACCTCCGGAGGACAACAATTTGTTTTTCCAACCTGAGATTCTCTTTTTCATTTTCTCCAGTAGAGGAAGGCAATGCTCTCTCTTTATTCTCTTGGGGGACAAGGGAACATCCAGGTACTTTATAGGAAAACTACCATTTTTTATTCCTCTTCAATGATCTGGAATTTCTGCGAGGAGCCCTGTTCGAGAGGAAGCACTGGCTCTTATCGAAATTGACCTTTTGGCCATTACAATCAGCTTCTTACTTGTTTCCAGAAAGATTTTAAGCTTCTTAAGATTCCGTTTATGGCCATTATAAAATACTAGAACATCGTTCGCAAAGAGAAGGTGGGAGAGTGTTGGGCACGATCTCAAAGCATGGTAAGTTGGTATCATTTTGAATGATACCAACTCCTGTAGGCCCCGGCTTAGTACTTCTTCAGCTAAAATCAACAGGCTAGGTTTGGAACCCTTGTCGCAGCCCTCGAGAAGCTGGAAAGTACCCATGTGGCACACCATCCACAAGCACTCAAAAGTGTTCATTACATAAACATCCATGTATAAAATTCCGCCATTTATCACAAAATTTTCATTACCCCCAACAAAGAAGCCCATTCGATCCAAAAAGATGCTTTTGCCATATCCTGAGTTTCTTTTGACCCCCTCCCTCCTATTTTATTTTTAAGTCTTTCGGTTTAAATACCCTATCACTTAAAGCCACCTCGTGAGCCAAGGAGATCTTCTCTACAATAGTTAGTCCTTTAACAAAAAAAAGCCCCTTGTTCCTTAAAAATGATTCTAGGGAGAATCCAACTCATTCTTCGAGCTAGATATAATTTTTAAGAAAAAGTGACAAAGCTCTCCTTCAAATATCCCATAAATAAAGGTAGGTCGAAATTGGTGAAAATGTGAAGGACTTTCCACTTTCGGAATAAGGGCAATGAAATTTGAATTCAAACTTCACTTAACAGCGCCTTCAGCAAAGAAATTGTGAACCGCCCTGACCGGGTCGTCTTCAATAATCTTCCAACAGACCTGGGAATCCATCAATTTAAAGGATAGAGGAGGGCACTCTAACCAGGCTTTATTTTCACCGCATCATGGATTTCTTTTCGTTATGGCGTGGAAACCTGGGAGAGATTTTCAGCATCAGTGATCATCGTGGGAATAAATCTAAATAGATTAGGCTTCAGGCACCACCCCCCGCTCGGAAACCATGAAAAGCAGAGCCCTTGAAAGTGCTCAGCAGCTTTGGCCCCCACCTGAAACACATCACTAAGGGTAGAGCCATCATCTTTAACAACTTCTTTTGAGTTCTTTCTGGATCTTCTAGCTAAAGTAGAGAGATGAAAAAATCTGGTCTCTTTCTATCGCCCTCCTTTAGCCATTTGATACGGGATTTCTGTTTCCAGATAATTTCTGAATGTCGCAGACCTGAAATGAAATTCCGCTTCTTTGATCTTTGAAAAAATCGATCCCACAACATATTTATCCAAAGTTTGAGGTCCCCCTTAAGTCGTTTCAATTTAGAAAAGAAACGGTATAACGGGGATCCCCAGGCCGGTTGTTTCCAAGAGGTAGACACCACCTCCAAAAAAGAGTCGTATTCAAGCCAAAATCTCTCTTTTTTAAACGGCCGGAAGGCGGCGCTTTTAAGGCCAATTTTGATCAAGAGTGGGCAATGATCTGATTTGAGTCAGGGGAAGTGCTCCACTCGTATATTAGGAAAGATGGACAACCATTTGCTGTTTGCGAAAACTCTATCTAGTCTTGACCAGATAGAAAGAGTATTATTACACCACGGGAACCCACTTTTAACAAATCCCACATCCATTAAGCCACAATCGTTCACAGCTTAGCTTCATTAAATACCCTCTTCGCTATGCTATGCAAGAGTAGCCCTCCCAGTTTATCTTCCGGTGACAAAACAGCATTAAAATATCTTTTAAGAGGTTTTTTTGGGGAAGAGCAATTAGAGTCATTTTTCTAAATTCATCCCACGGGTCTCGCCTATCAATAGTTTAACAGCTTGCGTGAACAAAAAGGGGGCGTACCTGAGTATTTTAAGATTTGATCTTAGCATTGGTAGAAATGAATTGAATTGGGCATTGGCTTCAATCATAGACAGGTCAAGGATATCTTCTCTCCAAAAGACCAAGATATTGGCAGGGGATTCATCCGAGATGCTCGACATTCATCCATCCATACGCAATCTCCGCTTCAATTTTGATACATAGTTGGACCTTCTAACCATTGGTTTCAGGATGACAACCAAAGACTAAAGCCCGGTCCGAGCAAGATCGTCGAGATGTCTACGCGTGGGGCCATTGCTGACGCCCCTTGCATTCCAAACAATTGCAATTGTGGAAATTTTGGAAATAGAGTGGGGTGGGGCTTAGCCCCAAGTTTGGATTGTGCCCTAGTAGTCGCGCTCTTATCTTACCCAGGTGCTGCGTTTGCCTTGTTCGGAGGCTCCGGTTTCAAATCTTTCTCAAAGATAGATGATTGTGGGTCCTGAGAGGAGCTATTGGATTCTTCATCATGATTATTGGAATGAAGAGGCTTTGAGGACCTTCCTTCTAAGGAGAAAGCGCGAACTTGTCTCTGTATGGCAACCACTAAAAAAGAGGGTTAACCATTGGTTCATTGGATTCCGGGCCGGATGGATCCAGTGCATGATCCGTAGAGGGTCTTGATTATCAACAAAATTTCTGTAGGATAACCTACCTCTTCCTGCTGTCCCCGTGAGGGAGAGCTACCGCCGGTATTATAGGCTGCGTTAACCGAAGGCGATTTTCCAATAGCTAAATACTCCGATTTTTGAAGAACAGGAGCTTGGGGATTATTATATGGTTCAAGCTCTTCGCCCCGAGGACCATCTTCAATGGTTTGCATGTCAGCAGCAGCAACATCTGAATCACGAAGGCTAACTTCAATGGTAGCAGCCCTGACTTACTTTAAAGCTTCTGGATTGGTTGGGTCATTAGCATGAAAAAAAAACCGGAGCATTATTTGCAGCTTCAGCCACACCAGCATTCACCTCAGTAGGTGCATTTTGAACAATAGCCGCATTATCAGCAGCAGGCATCGTTTCAGTGGTAGGTGCTGACCGTATTGGTAGCATTGGTTCTTGGAACATAGGCCATTCTCGGTGACGGGTTGACACTAGGTTTTTTTACTCGATTCGCCACTTTGCATTCGTGACGGGCATGACCTTGTCGTCTGCAATGCGTGCAGAACTTAGGTATTCAAAAAGAAACAATTTATTGCTAGTGATCCATATAAAGTCGATCCAATCCAAACACGATTTGGGAGGTTTTCCTTGAGAAGACCAACTTCTACACAAACCCTAGCTACGTTGGGGCGTGAGACAAGCTTCGTAGGACCATCAAGGGTCAGGCCAATTCCGAAAGTAGAGACGATAGAAAACAGGCGAAACTCAAAGAAGAAGACAATAGGCAGATGGGGTCGCGATACCCAACCAAATAGGGGCATGCATTGGATTGCCATTGCGGAGACGGAAATCATGGCTCCGGCCCTAAACATCAATCCTTCAATCAACAACTTCTCTTTGTTTTTTAGTGCATATTTTCTTTGTTCGAGAGCTTGATGAAGACGTGCCTTGGATCTAACAGAGTGATCGAAAGATCTCCCTTGGTACGCCAGTTCTTACGAGCGAACTCTCGAACGACAAGTAGAAGAGGGCGGCCTCGGAGGAAACGTCCTACCAAGCAATATCGAGATTTTTCCGCAATAAAAAATTGCCTCAAAATCAAATATATTGCAGACTCGTCGGTCGGTTTAGGACGACCAGCCACAACCGCCGCGTAGTTCTTCGGAGCGATCTCCGTAGGAGCTGCCAACGGGACGCCACCGAAGCGGTAGAAGACGAGGGGGAAGGCTTTATCAACCCATTCCCTCGTCGAAATCCGTTCGCCATTTATTTAATTAAGAGTAATCACGAACAGCAAGAAAAGAATCGCAGCAAGCCCTATGTGTCACGAGCAGGCAATGTAATTGTTGAGTTTTTGGTGGGGTGGAGGGCTTTTGGGGATGCATTATAGCACAGGCCGTGACTACGTTTTTCCGTTGGTTGATGCTGCATATCGCACGCTTGTTATATTTGTTTATATAGTTATAACAAACACTAAGTGCCTATCAATTAGTTCCAAGAAAGCGGCCGGGGTGTACACTATACTTTCATTCAAATCTTAATATTTAACGGAATCGGTATCGAACAAGCTAGGGATTCGCGCCTTGATTGCCCGCGAAAGCCGTAGCCCTTTAATTGCTTAGAAGAACCGGCCTTATTTAGTAAAAGCCTTTTCTTGCTTGATGCTTTCCTATCTCGTCCCCGTGAATCCACCTATGAGATTGCTTGCACCAGCTTTGGATTAAAGAAGATCGGCCATAGAATCGAAGAAAGGAATGGGGACATAGCGAGAGACTCTCGATTCGCTGCTCTACATTTTGAGAAAGTGGAATAATAAAGGCCGTAGTACCGTACGCCCGTAACAACAACAACAAAGAGGCCGATTTGAGAACGTTTGGAGAGGCTCACGGGGCTAGACCCATCGCAGACCACAAACAAAAGCCTTTACTAAGAAAGGTGGCCTCAGAAAAGCTTGTCAAAAGACTTGACCCCCGAAGAGCTGACCCAAGCAAGGGCATTTCGGCAGTTGGTCGGTCAAGACCAGTTGGGGACTTTCCCAAAGCTCCTTTCGACCTCAGCTCCGCAACAAAGACCGATACAAAGAAGGGGACCAGACTGGGGGAGGAGGAGAGGAATATAGTAAATGGATTCATTCACAGATGAGCCCTTGCCTATACCAGAGAGACTTGTGAGAGATAACGAGGCCAGGGGAAGAGACCCATTCTTTATAAGAGAACGGGAATACGGAATGGACCGATACGCTCGTTTTGGACCGACAGATAAAGACAAAAGAGCTACTACAGTAGCGACAGATTCCTCCTCTCTCCTCTTCTGCTTCTTCGATGAACTCGGCTATTGCTGAAAGTTCACTTCAATAATACTGTAAAAGACTTTTCGATAAACTAGCATCTCGCATCTCGATTCACTAGCACAGCCCTTCTTCCGCTTGGACCAAGCCTTGAGGAGACTGGCTAGGAAAGAAAGAAAGAAAGACTATCATTAAAGGAGGGGCAGATGTTACTATACTAAAAAAGAATGCCCTTTTGAGAACCTTTATCACATACCTAGACCCAGAAGAGAGCAGAGCCTCGGCTCACGTTTTCACTAAAAGAATCAAGCCATTGCGAGCCTTTTCCTCATGGAAGGACCAGACCAACCAAGAGATCGGATTAGATGAAGGGGAGAGAGAACTACTATTGAAAGAACGCGAACCGCTACTCCTCACTCCTCATGAATAGAATCTTCTACTGAAACAGAATCCACAGCAATCGATGAACTGAGCCCAAGCCCACCTGCTGCTGATGATGAAAATCCTCCCACTGAAAGAAGTGGAATAAGCAAGCAAAGAACCCAACCAATCTCCTTGACCCGGCAAAGAAAGAAAGGAACGAACGGGATTCACACCGGCAACTCCCAAAACCAGATTTGATCACTGAGAGCCCGCAAGAAGG